GTCTTCATCCGTGATAGTAACTAAGTCAGCTTTTGTTAAGATACGGCCACCAGTCTCAAAGTTACGATTTGCTTGACGCATTCTTGCTCTATCTAATGCATTACGAACACTCCTAGCGTTAGCAAATAAAGGCAAACTTCGACGTTTTTTAATGTAGTCAAGAAATGCTATCTCTGCAGATTGAGTAAATTGGTATTGTTGCTCCTCCAGCATCATTTTTGCAATAATTAATAATTCCTCAGATGAGTAGTCTGGAAAATCAACATGGTTTGCAATACGAGATGATAAACCAGGATTAGATGCATAAAATTGTTCCATTCGATCTTTGTACCCTGCTAAAATAACTACTAAAGAATCGCGTTGGTTTTCCATAACTTGTAAAAGAATTTCAATAGCTTCAGCTCCATAATCTCTTTCATTATCTGGTTTGTATAAGTAGTAAGCTTCATCAATAAATAAGATCCCCCCCATAGCTTTTTTCAGAACTTCTTTAGTTTTAGGGGCCGTATGCCCAATAAATTGACCAACTAAATCATCTCTTGTTACCGTTAATAAATGTCCTTTTTTGGAATAACCTAATTTAAATAAAATATCCGCCATCCGAGTTGCAACCGTTGTTTTCCCCGTTCCGGGGCTACCTGTAAAGGACATATGTAAACCAGGATTGCCTGTAGTAAAACCTAAGTTTTCTCTTAACTTATCAATAACTAACAATGCCGCGATCTCTTGAATTCTTGTCTTTACGGGTAATAATCCAACTAACTCTTGATTTAAAATATCAATAATTGTTTTGATCTGAGTGTCTAAATAGACCTGTTTCAAATTTAAACTCTTTTCAACCGATAAATGTTGTATATTTGTCTTTAGTGATTCCATTTAATATTCCTAAACTTAACTTAAAGAATTTATTTATTACTTAGGGCTTATTATACTCACTTTGTGTTTAAAACACCTCTTCTATTTTATTTGCCTAGTGCATTTAGACTGTATAGAAATTGAAATGATTGATTTTGTTAGCAATTCTAACGTTTTTTGACCTCGTATATTTTTCTTTATTATTTGAGTTATAATTATGTCAATTACAATTTAATGGATTACCTTTTAATTTCGGGGAGTTAAATAACTTTTTATAGCTAAGCTATATTCTACTTGTAGTAAATTTTATTATCCAGATAAAACTATCATGAATTGGCAAGTTATTGGGCAATTAGTAGCAGCTGCTTTAATCCTTTTATCAGGACCAGCTGTTATAGTTTTAGTAGCCGTGAGGAAAGGAAATTTATAAAGTCTTCAAAACTCCCTGTAAATCAATTTCTTGATTGTGAGAAGCTTCACGATCATCACTCGTCAGAAATAATTTGCAGTGACATTCCCTTCTTTCTCTCATTGCGACACAAGGACAAAGCCAATATGTTGAGTCAAGTTCTGCTTCTTCATTTTCATAATTTCGACAAGGGCATAAAGGAAGACCATATTTTTCTTTATAAACTGATAATCCCTTAATAACTACACATGTTACTGAAGGATCAACACAGAAAAATGTATTAGTTTTTTTTGCATAAGTTTCTGCAAATTTGTGCATAGCTTTTAGACTATCTGTCATATATTGATTTGGTAAGTTATCAGTATCAGCAATTGAGTTCATTATTTTATTTTATAGTTAGTTTTTGATTTTTATCTTAAAATCCTAAAGTAGATTTTTTTACACTATTTAAATTAAATTAAGAATAACAAAAATTATGTCACTAAGTTATTTACCTTCGATTTTAGTTCCCTTGGTTGGATTAGTTTTTCCAGCAGTTGCAATGGGTTTATTATTTGTTTACATTGAGAAAGATACAATTGAGTAATTACGAAGTCCTTTAAGATAGAGTGTGTTGTATCTTAAAGAACTTCATAATCGCTCAGTTCTATCTTTCTCAATCTAAACCCCCCACCGCAACTTTTTCTTTCATAATATTCTAAACGTTATCCCAACCAATATTCCAATTATTTATGATAATTAATTAAAGAGAAGAACCTAAACCAGAATAGGCACCAAAAATAAATGTTCCGACTACTACGATCACACCTAAACCGCCGACCAGTGCAACCAACCAAAGCGGTATTCTTCCTGTTCCTGCCATAATATTACTAACTCCTATCTTTGCTATGTATATGTAGAGAATCTTAAATTATTAATAAATCTTTAATTGAAAAAATAGCTAGAAAAAAGTACCGCTAACACAAAAATTAAAAGTAAACCCCAGTATAAAGACGTACGATTTAACTCGACGGGCTGTTTGTTAGGATTTGGACCTGTCATTTAATACACTCCTATCGTTGAATAAATTGCATTGAAGTAATAGCGCCCAAAAAGAAAATTGTTGGGACAGCTAAACCATGGATAGCAAGCCAACGAAATGTAAATATCGGGTATGCTACAGGTTGATTAGTATTTCTAGTCATAGATGTAATTAGATCTTTTTAAATTATAAACCTCTTGTTAAATCCTCTAACTCTTGTTTAGCACTAAATCGATCATTTACAAGAGGAACTTGTTGACGATCCTGAGTAAAATATTCGTTTGGTCGTGGAGTTCCAAACACATCATATGCTAATCCTGTACTAATAAATAACCAACCAGAAATGAATAAAGAGGGAATTGTTATACTATGAATAATCCAATATCTAACACTAGTTATAATGTCAGAAAATGGGCGTTCGCCTGTTGAACCACCAGACATCTTAAGACTTACCCCATCAAACTTCTCTAATTCTAGAACCTACTATAAACTACATGTGTAAATAATAGCATTGTTACTTCTCATTCCTAAATGCTCATAAGCTTTGAAAAATAGTATGGTACAACTTTATTTCAGCTTATTTTAACAATAAATTGTCTTAGCGAGCAGCGAGAATCGAACTCGCATCAATAGCTTGGAAGGCTATAGTTTTACCACTAAACTATGCTCGCATACAATATAACAATGTCTATATGATAATACAATATACTATACATAAAGAAAGTAGTTTCATATTAATTAATATTAATTTAGAAAGATCATAACCCCTCTAAATTAATATTTAAAAATTTAGCAAGTTCAGAAGCTTCAGTCTCTAAAATATTTAAAGGACGTGGTTGTTCTACTGGAGTTAATGGTATTTCACGTTTATCCTTAGTACACAAGTAAATAATACGTTTTGGGTTAATACCATCTTGAATATTCAGCTTGATACTTTTTATATTTTGGAAAGAATAAACAAGTAAAATTTGACGATTTTTCCCTGGAAATCCTCGTCTAACTATTCGAATTAGTTCTTTATCTTTGTCAAATTCGTTATATCCACCCCCCACATCCCATAAGATCGTAAGAGCAATATAAATACTAAGACTTATTGCCACTACACCATAAAATGTCATAACTAATCCTTGAGGAACAAAATTTAACTCAATAGAGTTTCCAAAAGGAAGGAAGTTCTTCTTGAAATAACTTGAAACACCTGCGAGTAAAAACCCTAATCCCCCTAGTAATAATATAAAAGCCCAAAAGTAATTACTAAATCGTCGTGAGCCTATAATAATATCTCGCTTCAATAGATTGTTAGTTATTTTACTCATATTTATTTATTTTCTCGAACGGTAAGTAATTTGCTTTGCACCTTAATCTGAACTTATATAACTAAGTAGACCTTTAGGAATTAAATTAATTTAATTCCTTTTAAACCAAGAAATAACCCTGCAGCAAGGCCAAAAGCAAGACCAAGTAATAATATATAATCAACAATAACACTCATTTTTTTTCCCTTTAACTTAAAAATTATAAAAAGTGATATAATATAGTTATTATTATACACCAAAAGTAAAAAAAAATATACTGACTTAATTACCTTCATCAAAATCGAGTTTTATTTAATTATCTTCAAGAAACATTATCAACGAGTCTTTTTTCAAAAAATACAAATTTTTTTTTTATTTTACCAGATACTTATGACAAGTTTTATCAAACCGTACAATAATGACCCATCAGTCGGACACTTATCTACACCAATAACAGCTTCTGCTGCAACAAAAGCGTTTTTGGGGAATTTACCTGCCTATAGAAATGGATTATCACCTTTACTACGTGGTTTAGAAATTGGTATGGCTCACGGTTATTTATTATTAGGTCCTTTCGATAAATTAGGGCCATTGAGAGATTCTGAAGTATCTCTTCTAGCAGGTTTTTTATCTTCTATAGGATTACTAACTATTTTGACAGTATGTCTTGCTATGTATGGAAAAGTGACATTTCAGAGGTCAGAAAAAATTAGTGAGGATAATCAAGGTGTACTTGGTTATCGAAATTGGAATCGATTCACATCTGGGTTTTTCATTGGGTCTTTCGGGGGAGCAGGATTTGCTTATTTAATCCTTCTTAATTTAGATTTTTAATTTAAAATCCTTAATAGATAACTAAACTTGTTAATTAAGGAGAATTAAATAGTTCAAAACTCTTCTGAAAGGAAGCCTTATCGATTTCAGAATAAAAAGTTTTGAGCAACTTCGCCCTAGAATTATAACGGCTGATAATGACTGATAAAATTATTTTTAACTTTGTATTTTCAATGCGTATAAAAGTAATCAGCTTTAAGTCTATTTCCTTCTTGACAGAAGATAAAAAAACAAAAGCTACTCCAACGTCGGCTTGAACTAATTTTACAATCTTTTTAGTTGAATTTACTCTTGCTTCAATACTTAACTTAGAAATATTAATTTGACTCTCCCTTAAAATTCTCTCATTTATTTTTTGGAGAGCCATGTTTCTATCCAAAGTAATAAATTTCAAAGAATATAAGTCTTCACTTTTTACTTGTTTCAAATTAGAAAGTGGATGTTCGTTTGATAAAACTAATATTAATTCTTCCTCTATACGTGCTATTACTTCCAATATATTAATAAAAGCTTTTGGAATGACTTTTTTTGTAATCAGTATATCAATGTGACCACTGGTGACATTCCAAAATGTAGGAGAATTACAAGTAACCTTCAAATGTAAATTAATTTTTGGATAACGCTTATGAGTCACTTTAATCATTTTAAGTGCTAGAAAAGTTTCTATTTTTTGGCTTGAACCAATAACAATACGAAGGTTTTCTAAATTTTTTAAATTTACTAACACTTTACTTATCTCTTCGCAAAGTACTAATATTATGTCGCTATAAAATACTATTAGTTCTCCTATTGTACTAACACCAATTGATTTTTCTTGTTTTTTAAAAAGTGTTAAGCATAAATCACGCTCTAATTTATGCATTTGTGAACTTACTGCGGATTGAGAAATATATAAAATTTGAGCAGTCTCTTTAAGACTTTTTCCATTTGCAATAGTCTGAAAAATTATTAATTGATTTAAGGTGAATGGTAAATTGTTCATATATTAAAACCAAAATGAAGTATAATATTGTTAAGAGTAATAGTTGGAGAAATATTTGATTACATTACTCGGTTATTTATTTGAGGGAGTACAACAATATGGATGCACGTCTTTTATTCGTTTTCTTGCCAGTTTTAGCAGCAGGATCATGGGCACTTTACAACATTGGTCGTGTTGCGTTACAACAATTTAACAAAATAGCATCTCGATAATTTGTGGTGTAATATAGTAAACTATAAGTTAACCGTATCCTCGAATTAATACCACAATAAATCTAAAGTTATTAAATCAATTATTAACAACTTACTTAATATGAACTGACTTAAAATGTTTAAATCTATTAAGTACATTTATTCACTTTCTGAAAAATATTTCCAAACTTTGCATTAATCATAGTAACTTATAAAAAATTGAAAACTATATCCTATTGTTAAAAATCGCGACAGTGTAAATCTACTTTATAATTAAACAATTTAAACTTATGCCCATTGGTCACATGCCTATTACTCAAATCGTTGTGGATGATAATTATTATGCTGCAAGTAATCTATCAGTTGCTCTTACAAACGGAAATATTTTAGTGAAAGCTGGTGTATTAGGTTATGGTTGCGCAATTACAGGAGCTTCCGCCATTGATGCCGTTACAGCAACTAATGTCACTTCTAAATGTCTTTATTCTGCTGGTTGTATGTGCGGGGCTGTAGGAACAGTTAGTACAGGACTCTGTATGCTTAATGATAGAATAGGTTTATCTGCTGTTGGTACAATGGCAGAAGTTTGCGGTGGTGCCTTCTTCTGGTTAGGTAAGAAAGCTAACCGGGCAGCTAACGTTATCGGTGGCTAATACAGTTTCTTATTATGTTTTCTTATTTATCTAAAGGTTTAACATTAACTGTGTGACTTAAATAATTCACACAGTTAATGTTAAACCTTTAGATAAATAAGACCCCTTGTGCCATATACCAAACCCCTTTCCAAGATTTAAATATGCTCGTATCTTGTTTCTAATAATTTTTTCCAACTCTAAAAAAAAAATTGTTATCTCAACTCACAAAGTTCTCTTCATTATTTACATAAACTTAATGGATAAACAATTAATAAAAAGTACTCAGATCACATGAAAAACTTGCATAACTTTATGTTACAATGCTATAACGTTTTGTAGATTATTTTTCATAGAGATTAAAGAATGACGAGTAAAAAGATATTGTATCAAGAAAATGCAAGGCGAGCGTTAGAAGAAGGGATGCAAAAGTTAGCTGAAGCCGTTTCTGTTACTTTAGGTCCTAGGGGAAGAAATGTCGTATTGGATAAAAAATATGGTTCACCGCAAATTATTAACGATGGAGTAAGTATTGCGAAGGAAATTGAATTAAAAAATACTATACAAAACACAGGGGTATCTTTAATTAGACAAGCTGCTGCGAAAACAAATGATGTCGCAGGTGATGGGACAACTACAGCAACTGTCCTCGCCTATGCAATGGTAAAAAAAGGCATGAAAAACGTAGCAGCAGGATCAAACTCAATTTCCTTAAAAATTGGCCTTGAAAAAGCTACGCATTATCTAACTACTCAAATTTTTGAGTCTGCTCGCCCTATTAAAGACAGTAAAGCAATTGAACAAGTTGCAACAATTTCTTCTGGCAATGATAAAGAAATTGGATCTATGATTGCCCTTGCTCTTAAGACTATTGGACGAGACGGTATTATCTCTTTAGAAGAAGGAACAAATACATTTATAGAATTAACTATAACTGAAGGTATGCGGCTGGAAAAAGGTTTTATCTCTCCTTACTTTGTTACAAATCCTGAACGCTCAGAAGTTGAATATGAAAATCCTTTTATTTTAATAACGGACAAAAAATTGACTTTAGTTCATCAAGATTTAATCCCTGTACTAGAAAAAGTTGCTAATACAAAACGCCCGCTATTAATAATAGCTGAAGATATTGAGAAAGAAGCATTATCAACACTAGTTTTAAATAAGCTAAGAGGAATTATCCCTGTTGTTGCCATCCGAGCACCAGGATTTGGCAGTTTGCGTAAATCATTGTTAGAGGATATTGCTATTTTAACTGGAGGAACTTTAGTTACTGAGGAAACTGGTTTAAAGTTAGATAGTATTGAATTAGAACTTTTAGGAAAAGCTTCTCGAATAACTTTAACAAAAGATTCAACTACTATCATTACTGAAGGTAATCAATTAGCTATTAAGAATCGTTGTGAACAACTAAAAAAACAATTAGCTACTAGTGAATCTTCTTACGATAGTGAAAAATTAAAGGACCGTATTGCAAAACTTTCTGGTGGTATTGCTGTTATAAAAGTCGGTGCGGTGACTGAAACTGAAATGAAAGATAAAAAGCTAAGATTAGAAGATGCAATTAATGCTACTAGGGCCGCAGTAGAAGAAGGTATTATTCCTGGAGGAGGTTCTACTTTAACTCACTTTTCTCTTCCATTAAGACTATGGGCAAAACAGAATTTACAGGGAGATCAATTAATTGGGGCTTACATTTTAGCTGATGCTATTAAAGAACCATTAAAACGGATCGCTGAAAATACTGGAAAAAACGGTAGTATCATAACTCAAACTATTGAAGAAAGTTCTTTTGATATTGGCTATAATGCTGAGACCAATGTATTTGGAAACATATTTGAACAAGGCGTCGTAGATCCAGCAAAAGTTACGCGCTCTGCACTGCAGAATTCGACCTCAATAGCTGGTATGATTCTAACAACTGAATGTATAATAGTGAGTGACGATTAATTTTTTTAAAAAATAATATATCTAAAGATTATTTCGGGACTGACGGGACTCGAACCCGCAACTTTCACCGTGACAGGGTGATACTCTAACCAAATTGAGCTACAATCCCAAACTGTTATTCCTATGTATTGTAACTTATATCAGAAAGGTCTGTCAAAATAGTAATTATTTTTTAGATGAGGAACTACAACTTTTAAAATCGAAAAATTTTTCTGTTGTTGCATAATATGTTTGATAGAAATATAATCATTGTGAGGCTCTGTAGCTCAGCGGTTAGAGTAGGGGACTCATAAGCCCTTGGTCGCAGGTTCAATTCCAGCCAGAGTCATCTGTTTACATTGACATAAAAAGTCAGATGGGAAAGATTAGTACATGGTAAGATGGCTGAGTGGTTTAAAGCGTTAGATTGCTAATCTATTGTACAAATATTGTTTGTACCGAGGGTTCGAATCCCTCTCTTTCCTTTTTTGTCATTCGTAATTTCCGAACTTGTTTCAGTTCGGAAATTACGAATGACAAATTTAGTTCATTTAAATTATAATGCTGTTATGTTCGTTAACAATTCATAAAGCAATAATTATATTTACAATTAGATTAGAAAAATTAGATTAGAAAGGAGTAACAAATATGAAAGAATTAGAAAAAGTAGTTGGGATTGATTTAGGGACAACAAATTCAGTTGCTGCTGTGATGGAAATTGGCAAGCCTACTGTGGTACCTAATGCGGAAGGATTTCGGACAACTCCATCCATTGTTGCATATACTAAAAATAAAGAATTGTTAGTTGGTCAGATTGCAAAGCGGCAAGCTGTTATTAATCCAGAAAACACCTTTTCTTCAATCAAACGTTTCATAGGTTCAAATTATAGTGACATTAAAAGTGAATCAAAACAGGTTCCATACAAAATTATTGGGGATAGTAAAGATAATATTAAAGTCGTTTGTTCAACCTTAGATAAACAATTTAGTCCTGAAGAAATTTCTTCTCAGATTTTAAGAAAGCTTATTGAAGATACTTCGCTTTATTTAGGAACGACAATTAAGTATGCAGTTATCACTGTGCCAGCTTACTTTAATGATTCCCAACGCCAAGCAACGAAAGATGCTGGTCAGATTGCTGGCGTAGAAGTAAAACGAATTATTAATGAACCAACAGCAGCATCATTAGCTTATGGTTTAGAAAAAAAGGACAACGAATTAGTTATTATATTTGACTTAGGTGGTGGAACATTTGATGTTTCAATTTTAGAAGTTGGTGACGGTGTTTTTGAAGTTCTCGCTACATCAGGAGATACTAGTCTGGGTGGAGATGATTTTGATAGAAAAATTGTTGGTTTTATACTTGAAAACTTCAAACAAAAAGAAAATATTGATTTAGCTAGTGATCCGCAAGCACTTCAAAGATTAACAGAAGCAGCAGAAAAAGCAAAAATAGAATTATCCAATTTATCTGAAACGACAATAAATCTTCCTTTTATAACCGCAAATCAGGATGGCCCAAAGCATATTGAGGAAGTATTAACACGAGCAAAGTTTGAAGAAATATGTGAGGATTTAATTAATCGATGTCGCTTACCAGTTGAAAGTGCTATTCAAGATGCTAAAGTAAAACGTGAGTCAATTAATGAATTAGTTTTAGTCGGAGGATCTACACGTATTCCAGCTGTTCAAAATTTAGTTTCAACAATAGTCGAAAAAGAGGCAAATCAAACTGTAAATCCAGATGAAGTGGTTGCGATTGGAGCGGCTGTCCAAGGGGGAGTTTTAGGTGGCGAAATCACTGACGTCTTGCTTTTAGATGTAACGCCGTTATCTCTAGGTGTTGAAACATTGGGGGAAGTTATGACAAAAATAATTCCACGAAACACCACTATACCAATTAAGAAAACTGAATATTTTTCTACTGCAACAGATAATCAAACAGTTGTTGATATTGATGTTTTACAAGGAGAGCGAGAATTATCTAAAGATAATAAGAGTTTAGGTAATTTTAAACTAGAAGGAATACCTCTAGCTGCAAGGGGAGTTCCGCAAATTGAAGTAACTTTTGATATTGATGTTAATGGGATTCTATCAGTTTCAGCTAAAGATAAAGGAACTGGAAAGTCACAACGTATCACAATCGAAAATGCTTCGACTTTAGATAAAGAGGAAGTTGAGAAGCTTATTGTTGAAGCGGAAAAAGCTTCAAAAGAAGATAAAGAGAAAAAAGCTAAAATCGACTTAAAAAATCAAGCTGACTTACTTTGTTACCAAAGTGAAAAACAACTAAAAGAAAATGAAGAACAATTTCCTGAAGAACGACGAAAGTCGTTCTACAAAATAGTCGATGAGTTGCGTGCAATCTATAAAAATGATGATTTTGATCCAACAATTCTTGAAGAAAAAATGAAAGAAGTCCAAACTTTATCACAACAATTAGGGAAAGAAATCATGGAAGCTCCGGGACGTTCATCAAGTTATACAACCAAATCTTCGTCTTCTGAGGAAAAAAGTCAGTCTGATGAAAATTCTGATGACAATGTTATAGATACAGATTTTACCGAAAATTAAAATTTAATATAAAAAAAGTAATTATTGTCTAAGAATTACTCTATAATTAGTTGCAAGCAATCTTAGAAAAAATATTTTTTATGTTAACTTTAAAAATTCTTGTTTATATTACTATAACTTTTTTCAGTTCATTATTTATCTTCGGATTTTTATCAAATGATCCTTCTAGAAACCCGAATCGAAAAGATTTCGAGTAATAGAAAATAAGATTTCAATCTTATTTTCTATTACTCGAAATCTTTTCGATTCGGGTTTTTAGAAACTTGTCTTATTAGATAATTACCATTATTGTGATGTAGTAGAAAAATGTCATAAGTTTGCGAGTGTAGCTCAGTGGTAGAGCGTAACCTTGCCAAGGTTGATGTCGCGCGTTCAAGTCGCGTCACTCGCTGAAGAAAGGCTAATTCAATAAACAAAAATATAATTTTAGAGAAATATTGAAAGAATGCTATTATTATATTATAACTAGGTACAAGGTAAACCTTAATGAATTTGGGACAGTCACGAATAGTAAAATATCTTTTTTAATAAAATTATATGATAAAAAAAAAGCCAGATGAACTTATAATAGGGGGGAAAAGATTTAGTTCAAGACTTATCTTAGGTACTGGAAAGTATCCTAATCTACAAACAATGATTGAATGTATTTCAGAAAGTGAAAGCGAAATTATTACAGTAGCAATACGAAGACTTGATTTCTCACACCTAGAAAATCAGAAAAATTTAATAACTTCAATTGATTGGAATAAAACTTGGCTTTTACCTAATACAGCGGGTGCAAAAACAACGCAAGAAGCTATAAGGTTAGCTTTTTTAGGACGAGAACTGTCTAAAAAAATTGGTCAAACTGAAAATAATTTCGTAAAATTAGAGGTTATTTCTGATTCTAAGTATCTTTTACCAGATCCTGTTGGAACTTTAAAAGCTGCAGAATTTTTGGTAAAAAAAGGCTTTAATGTAATGCCATATACAAACACAGATCCTATGCTAGCAAGACATCTAGAAGATGTTGGCTGTTGTACTATTATGCCATTAGGGGCTCCTATAGGTTCTGGACAAGGAATTCAAAATGTAAATGATTTACGAATTATTATAGAGAATTCAAGAATTCCTGTAATAATAGATGCAGGAATAGGTGCACCTAGTGAAGCAACCTTTGCGATGGAGTTAGGGGCTCAAGCTATTTTACTTAATACAGCAATAGCAAAAGCTAAGGATCCAGGAAGAATGGCAGAAGCTATGAAAATGGCAGTTAAGGCAGGAAGACAAGCATATTTGGCTGGACGAATAGTACCGTCTAAATTTGCTCAATCTAGTTCACCTCTTTATGAGCCTTCTTTTCTTAATTTAGATATTCTATAGTTTTGATAAGAAAAACAACTGATTTAAACATTTAGAGATACAATTTTGTGCTATTTTATAAGACTTTTTAAATAAATCTCCTATTCTTATGTAGCTTCTACTAGAACTTTTTTAAATGTTGAAGTAAAATAGAAAATAATTAAAAAATTTAACCTTATTTCTTTTATTTTTAAACCAAGAGGAGAATTGATGATAATAAAGAAGTCCAAATTATCGAATGATGAAAAATTTGTTGCAAAATATTACTTTGTAGCTGCAAGCAATAAATTTCTTTTACTTAGTGAACCCCTAGAAGAAATTTTAAGAGAGCGAGTACAACATTATAAAAGAATCAAGAAGCCTATTGACTTTTGGTTACTACGATCTCCTGCATTTCTTCAATCAGAACAAATGAAAGAATTTAAAGATTCTTTGGCGAACGATTGTTGTGCTATTGTTTCGACTCAACAGAGTTTTATTGTATGGCTTAAACTACGATTAAACCATGTAGCTAAAGGAGAATTTTTTGCTCCAACGTTAGATATTCCTAAGCCCTTATCGTTTGACGCTAAAAGTTAATCTTTCAAATAAATCATAAATTTTTTACAAAATTTTACCTATAAATGATAAAAATATTTCCAACGGAAAAAAATATATGGAATAAATACCGTCCTTTGCTAAACGCAATTAACAGTCTTGAAAAAGAATTATTTGTTCTAAGTGATCAAGAACTAAAAGATCAGGCAATTAACTTAAAAAACTATAGTTATCAAGTTAAGAAGTTAGATAATAATGTTCTGGTCAAAAGCTTTGCTTTAGTTCGTGAAGCTTCAAGAAGAACAACAGATTTGCGACATTATGATGTCCAATTACTTGGTGGTCTAGTTTTGCATGAGGGAAAAATTGTAGAAATGAAAACAGGCGAAGGAAAAACTTTAGTTTCGACTCCACCTGCTTTAGTAAATTCACTTTTTGGCGAAGGTGTCCATGTAGTCACTATTAACGATTACTTGGCTAAAAGGGACGCAGAATGGATGGGGCAAATATACCGATTTTTAGGTTCAAGGGTTGGCTTGATTCAGTCAAATATGGAGTATTTAGAACGTAAACAAAATTACTCCCGCGATATAACTTACGTAACTAATACAGATTTAGTTTTTGATTTTCTAAGAGATAACATGAGTACAAGTTTGAAGGAACTTGTTCAGAAACCCTTTAACTTTTGTATTATTGATGAAGTTGATTCAATCTTAATTGATGAAGCTAGAACACCTTTAATTATTTCTAGAGAATCTAATTTAGTTTTAGAAAAATATTTTAAAGCTAATGAAGTATCAAAATATCTGAAAGAAAAAATTCATTTTGATATTGATGAAAAAGCAAAGCGGATAAGTTTAACAAACAAGGGTTTAGATCGTACCTCTCTTTTACTAAATACTACAAATATCTACGATATCCAAGATCCATGGATTCCCTATATATTAAACGCTCTCAAAGCAAGATACCTTTTTTTTAAAAATATTCATTATATTACAAAGAATAATACTGTTCTTATTATCGATGAATTTACTGGTCGTGTTATGGAAGGAAGGAAATGGGGTGATGGGTTACATCAGGCTATTGAAGTAAAAGAAAATATTCAAGTACTCAAAGGAACAGAAACGCTTGCCTCAATAACGTATCAAAATTTTTTCCGACTTTATCCAAAAGTTTCGGGTATGACAGGAACTGCTAAAACCGAAGAATTAGAATTCGAAAACATTTACAACTTATCTGTTTCTATTCTACCTACATATGAAAAAATGCAGCGTCAAGACCATTTGGATTTTGTTTTTAAGGATGAAATAACTAAATGGAAAGCTATTGCGCAAGAGTGCCTTAAGATGTATAATTTAGGTCGCCCAGTTCTAGTCGGTACGACAACAATACAAAATTCTGAAATCTTATCACAGTTATTGATTGCCTATAATGTCCCACACCAGCTTCTGAATGCAAAGCCTGAAAATATAGCAAAAGAATCAGAAATTATTGCTCAAGCAGGTTGCTTTAAATCTATTACTATTGCTACAAATATGGCTGGGAGAGGAACAGACATTCTTTTAGGTGGAAATCCCAAATTCAAAGCTCGCGAAACGACGCGGTTTATAATAGATAGGTTATTAAAAGGAGAAAATTTCTTTATCCCTGGTATCAATTTAGTTAATTTAAAGAAAGGTTTACAAAAAAATCCTAAGTTAAACAATCAGCTGGAGCATAATTTAGATAGTCTTCTAACAACCATTCAAATCTATGATAGAAAATTAACCCCTTTTGAAAACTATATATTTACCTTGTATAATAACTTATTAGAAAAATACAAAGAAAAACACTTAAAGGAATCAGAAATAGTAAAGGCATTGGGAGGCTTATATGTTATTGGCACTGAAAGACATGAATCCAGAAGAATAGATAATCAACTTAGGGGCCGTTCTGGAAGACAAGGAAATCCTGGTAGCTCACGTTTCTTTTTAAGTCTCGATGACCCTCTAATTCGAATTTTTGGAGGAGATAAAATTCAAACCGCAATGAAAAATTTGAAAATTGATAATGAAGCGATTGACTCAAAATTTTTGTCGTCCTCCTTAGATTCAGCTCAACAGAAAGTGGAAGGCTTTTACTACGACCAACGTAAAACACTTAACAAATATGATCAAGTTTTAGATAAGCAAAGAAAAATTATTTATAACTTGAGACAAAAAGTTCTTTATACTCCGATTTTAAAAGAATTAATCATCGAATTTGGCGAAGGCCTAATTGATGATTTTATACAATATTTAGAGCTTCAGAATGAAGGAGACAAAAATATTGTTTTACCTAAAAAAATTATAAAGTTATTTAATCGATTGTCGATAACAAGTGACATTATATTTAAAAATATAAGTAATTTACCAGCTTTAAAAAAATTCCTGTATGAGCAACTTTGGTCAAGTTACATCTATAAGGAATTTGAATTCTCATATTATGATTCTCGCTTGTTACACAGGTATACTCAACTTTTATTTTTTAAATATATCGATTTCTATTGGTATAAACATCTAGAAAACATGAATTTTCTTCGAGAAGCCATTAGCTGGGAGGCTTATGCTCAAAAAGATCCGTTTATTCAATATGATGAAAGTGCCACTAACCTTTTGAATATCACACTTAAAGATTGTCGTGATTCAATAATATTTGAAGTCTTTATTTCCAATATTATTTAAAAATGCTTTTTTAGCAAATTACTAAACTATATTCAAATAGTATGCTATAATAAATAATTTAAAACATAATACTGAAAACATCATGACGAAAAGAACATTGGGAGGAACAAATCGGAAAGTTGCTATGGTTTCAGGATTTCGAGCCCGTATAAAGAATAAAACTGGGAGGAGAATAATTAAAAATCGTCGTAGAAAAAGTCGAAAAAAATTAGGGCTAGTATGATAAATTAAAATTTACTTACACTGTAAAAATATTATCAAAAAAACTTTATTATGGTTTTTAAAAATGAACTCTTGCTTTTACTTAAAGCAAGATACCCTATAATCTATATTTCAACAATTGAGGAAGATAGAATAGAATATACTATTCGTAAAGCTATTAGTATCAGACCCCCTAGAAGTTTATATATCTGGGACTTTGTTGAAGGCTATAGGATAAATCCCTTAAAAAAAGGGTTTGGTAAAAGAAATCCTTTAGAAGCAATTGAATTGATTGAAAAGACTAGCTCACGAACGCCAAGTATTTTTATCTTAAAAGATTTCAGTCGTTTTTTAAAGGATTTAACCATCTCTAGAAAATTAAGGAATATCATTAGATTTTTAAAAATACAACCAAAAACAATTATTATCATCGATTCTAAAATTCGAATTCCAAATGAATTAAAAGACCATATTACCGTTATTAAATTTAACTTACCTACTCCAAAAGAGATTAGAGTTGAATTAATGCGTTTAAATAAAAAAATGCAAGGTAAACGAAGATTATCTGGACAATTTACTGAAAAAGTTATTCAAGCTTGTCAAGGATTATCATTAGAAAAAATCCGCCGAGTCTTAGGTAAGTCGTTAGCAGTCCATAAAAAAATTGATAAAAATTGTATTGCATTAATCCTAGAAGAGAAACGACAAATAATAAGTCAAACTCAACTTCTTGAATTTTGGCCATCTAAAGAAAGATTAAAAAATGTTGGTGGTTCTTACAACTTGAAAAAGTGGCTTCTAACGAGAACTAATTCTTTTTCTGAAAAAGCGATAAATTATGGTTTGGCTACTCCAAAAGGAATATTACTAATTGGAGTTCAAGGAAGTGGCAAAAGCTTAATAGCAAAGGCTGTGTCATATGAATGGAAGCTACCTCTCTTACGTTTAGATGTTGGAAGATTATTTGGTGGTGTTGTTGGAGAATCGGAATTTAGAGTTCGAGAAATGATAATGATTGCTGAATCGTTAGCACCCTGTGTTTTATGGATTGACGAAATCGATAAGGCTTTTGCGGACTCTGAACAGAATTCTGATAGTGGAACAACAAATAGGGTATTAGGAACTTTAATAACTTGGTTAGCAGAAAAAACTCTTCCGGTTTTTGTTATTGCTACAGCGAATGATATTTATTCTTTACCTATTGAAATATTACGCAAGGGTCGATTTGATGAAATATTTTTTATTGGCATACCAGATAAAGAAGACCGTCGAATTATTTTCGAAGTGCACTTAAAAAAATTCCGACCTGATACTTGGTATAAGTACGATACTCGTAGACTGAGTAAACAGTCCCGAAGATTTTCTGGAGCAGAAATCGAACAGGCTATTGTTGATGCAATGTATGCCGCATTTAATGAAAAAAGAGAATTTACTACTAATGATATTCTTAAAGCTTTAGCACGAACTGTCCCAATCCTTGAGATTGACCCTGTACGTACTGATATAATACAGAATTGGGCCTCTTCGGGAAAAATTAGAATGGCCTAATGAAAAGCTCAAAACGAAAATGGCTCTCAACATACTTTACACTTTAGAAAATCAATATGGTTAATGGTTAAATCTCTTCTTAAAAACTTAGCTAATCTTCGACTCGCAATAGTAATATTATTGTTAATTGCACTGCTAAGTAGTATTGGTTCTATTATTGAGCAAGGTAAAGAAATTTCGTTTTACGAAAATAACTATTCAAAAACAATTTTTAGTATACCGTGGTGGAAAATTTTTCTTTTTTTTGGTTTTAATAATATTTATGGAACTTGGTGGTTTCTTTTCTTGCTTTTCATTTTAGGACTTTCCTTAACGTGTTGCACGTTCCTCCAGCAATTACCTATCCTAAAATTTTCACGGCGATATTATTTTTACAAAAAATCAACTCAATTTAGTAAATTGAAGTTCAAAACACAAGGGCTTAAGTTATTTGAAGGTCATATTGGACACACTTTAATCTCTAAGCAATATTCATTTTTCCGTCAATATAACTCACTTTATGCATATAAAGGATTAATTAGTAGAATTGGTCCTATTATTGTTCATTTTAGTATCATTTTAATATTATTAGGTAGCACAATAGGATCATTGAAAGGATTTAATTCTCAGGAAATTATTCCTAAAACGGAAGTTTTTCATGTACAAAATACAACAAAAAACGGTATATTTTCTTCAATTTCCCAAAAGACCTTTCGTATTAATGACTTTTGGTCAGTTTATAATGATACAGGCTTTATTAAGCAATTTTATTCGGACATATCCGTTTTAGATGGAAGGGGTAATGAAATTAAACGTAAAACCATCTCAGTAAATAACCCCTTACTAATTAAAAATCTCACATTGTATCAGACTGATTGGGGTATGTTAGGAATTCGTGTAGACGTAAATAATAAAAATGTTAAGAAATATACATTACAACTTCCCATAGCTAAAGCTAACGAAGACTCTAATCGAAAAATTTGGGTTACTTGGTTACCTACTATAAAAAAAGAAAAGTTTTTTGTTAGCATTAGAGATAATAGAGGACAAATTAATTTATATGATAAGAATGGAAAGTTTTTACGGAATGTAAATTTAGGTGAAAAGATATTTACCAATACTTTGATTTCTTTTAATTTCATTGATTTTATCTCTTCAACAGGTATCCAAATTAAATCAGATCCAGGTATTAAGATAATATATTTTGGTTTCTTTATTTTAATTGTTAGTAGCTTAGTTAGTTATATTTCGTTTTCCGAGTTCTGGTTATTACACTCATCGCGAATAATCTTTTTGGGAGGACAAGCTAATCGTGCTAAGATTAAGTTTAATATTGAGTTTCTTAAACTTAAACAATCTTTTTACATATAAGAAAAACTTCCTAAAAATCTTATTTTTAAACTTGATTAATATATATATATATATATATATGTAGTATAATTATAGATGTAATTAAGAAGCGAAATACTATGCTTGAAAGAAGTACTGATTTACTTATACGGCTTAAAGAAGATTTTGAATTCTTTTTTTTTAGAGTCTCTTGGTTAGAAATTTTCTGTTTTTTTCTTTTTATCCTTCTTGGAATCATCTTAGATCAAAAATTTAATATAAAAAAACCAAGAAAATGGTTTTTAGCTTTTAATGGAGTAGTTATTCAAAGGTTTTTTGCTGTGTTAGCTTACTATATTCCCTATTTAGAAGTGTTAAATACTCATATACCGATTATAGAAAAGGCTCATCCATTTCTTGTAACATTATTTTTACCTAATTTTATCGCCGATTCTCTTGAAGTTTTTCAGCAAATACCGTTCCTACATTTTTTCTATCTAATGATTGGTTATGGCGTTTTAATCCGTTATAAAATACCAAAAGATAGATTTATAAGATTTAATTTAATGTACAGTATTTTACTTATATCATTCCAAGGTATATTTGGTGAAATTTTTGGTTATTATGTTAATAGCAAGCTATTTTGTCCCTCTACTGAGGATAAAGCTGAGGCAGGTTTAGTTATGTTAATTTTTTGGCTTCTAGCGTTTATACCATGTTTTTTACGGGCAATATTAGGAAGATATACAAGTAATGCTTTTATGAGGGAAGCTGTAGAAGTCCATTTAGGAAGAGATGGTCCCGATTTTATCTGGTGGGATAGAAGAAAGAAGGATAAAAAACCGAAGAAACCGAAAAAGTAAAGCTGTATGATCATTATACATTACAGCTTTAGGTTTAGGCCGAGTTGGATTTGAACCAACGTAGGAAAACCAGCGGATTTACAATCCGCCCCCTTTAACCACTCGGGCATCGACCCCACGATGTTATTGTAACGTAAAACATATCTATTTTACAAGCAGAATTATTAAACTAATAAAATAACTTGAAAATATGTGTTACAATTGTAGGTAAAGTATATAAATTAGATATTACAAATTAACGCTTTTTAAATTAATTAATAAGAAAATCTATACCTATAAATATTATGAAATTAGCTTATTGGATGTATGCAGGACCTGCTCATATTGGAACCTTAAGAATTTCAAGCTCTTTTAAAAATGTTCATGCCATCATGCACGCCCCTCTGGGAGATGACTACTTTAATGTAATGAGATCGATGTTAGAACGGAAGCGGGACTTTACACCAGTTACAGCAAGTGTTGTTGATCGACATGTATTAGCGCGGGGTTCCCAAGAAAAAGTTGTAAGCAATATTAGTAGAAAGGACAAAGAAGAAGAACCTGATTTGGTGGTTTTAACACCAACTTGCACTTCGAGTATCTTACAAGAAGACTTACAAAATTTTGTAAATCGGGCATCTTTTGAAACAAAATCAGATGTTTTATTAGCTGATGTAAATCATTACCGAGTAAATGAAATGCAAGCAGCAGATCGTACTCTAGAGCAAATTGTTCAGTTCTACCTAAAAAAAGCAAAAAAGAATAATACCATAGAAAAGACTAGAACGAAAACTCCATCAGTGAACATTATTGGTGCCTTTAATCTAGCCTTTCATAATCAGCATGATATCTCAGAATTAAAACGACTATTATCTGATCTAAATATAAAAATTAATACTGTCATACCTGAAGGTGCTTCTGTTCAAGAACTAAAAAACTTAACTAAGGCTTGGTTTAATATTGTTCCGTATCGTGAGGTTGGTTTATTAACAGCTGAATATTTGAAATTGAACTTTAAAATGCCATATGTAGACGTTACTCCTATGGGAATTGTTGAGACTGCTAATTGTATTAGGAAAATCCAGCATATTTTAAATACGAATAATTTAAATGTAAACTTCGAAAATTATATAGATATACAAACAAGATTTGTTTCACAATCAGCATGGTTTTCTAGATCAATAGATTGTCAAAATTTAACGGGCAAAAAGGCAATCGTTTTTGGCGATTCGACGCATTCAGCAGCAATGACTAAAATATTAACAAAAGAAATGGGAATTAATGTAGTTTGGGCAGGAACATACTGCAAATATGACAAATCTTGGTTTGAAAAAGAAGTTGGAGGAATGTGTGATGAAGTTATAATTACGGATGATCATAATCTAATTGCTGATTTAATAGCTAAAGTTGAACCTGCAGTAATATTTGGTACTCAAATGGAAAGGCATGTTGGGAAGCGTCTAAATATACCTTGTGGAGTAATTTCGGCACCTGTACATATTCAAAACTTTCCATTAAGTTATCGGCCTTTTTTAGGGTATGAAGGCGCTAATCAAATCGCTGACCTGATTTATAATTCGTTTACATTAGGGATGGAAGATCACCTCTTAGAAATCTTCGGGGGTCATGACACAAAAGAAGTTATAAACTCCAGTTTATCTAATGACCGACACATCATTTGGGATTCTGAAGCAAAACTCGAATTAGCAAAAATACCTGGGTTCGTACGGGGAAGAATCAAACGAAACACAGAAAAATTTGCTCAGCAAAACAAGCTCCAAAGAGTAACTTTAGAAGTTATGTATGCTGCTAAAGAAGCTGTTAATTAATTAATTTTTCTTAACTTGACATAGATAGTTTCCTCTAGTACAATGTATCAAGTAGGCTAGATTATAGTATAGATCTACGAACAAATTCCGGGACGTAGCGCAGTTTGGTAGCGCATCTGCTTTGGGAGCAGGGTGTCGCAGGTTCAAATCCTGCCGTCCCGAAAATTGCCAAGGAAAAACTTACTTATATTTAATTAACTTTTCGCATCATTGCGGGGTAGAGCAGTTAGGTAGCTCGTTGGGCTCATAACCCGAAGGTCGCGGGTTCAAATCCAGCCTCCGCTATTTAGAAATTTACTAAATTTTGAAAGTAACTTGGTAGAAAAAAAAATGACAGTGTTTCCAAGCAAAAATGTTCCACTCTTTGGTGGTAGTACAGGGGGATGGTTAAGATCAGCAGAAGTTGAAGAAAAATATGCCATTACTTGGAATTCTCCAAAAGAACAAATTTTTGAAATGCCCACAGCAGGAGCTGCTCTTATGCTTCAGGGAGAAAATCTTTTATATCTTGCTCGAAAAGAACAATGTTTAGCCTTAGGTACACAATTACGAAAAGTAAAGAAGATAAAAGATTATAAAATCTATAGAATTTTTCCTGGGGGAGAAGTACAATTTTTACATCCCAAAGATGGAGTTTTCCCGGAGACTTCAAACGAAGGAAGAATGCCTGTCGGTAAAAGAGATTTTTCAATTGGTAAGAATCCTAACCCGGCTTCTATAAAATGGCAGTAGTTTCTTCAATAGTTTGGCGATATTTTATTGTAAAATATTAAAGAAAAGAAGAAAAGGTAAAGAAAAGGTGTAGAAGAATGGTTAGAGATATTGGGAATAGTTTTATGTTAGAATAAGCTGCTGGAATATTAGACTGTATGTTTTTCTAGCCTTCCAGCAGAGAATTAAATAATGTCTTCAAACTTTCTATTCTGCTAGACAATAATAAAACTATTGTTATGGATGGTAGTCATAACGGGCATTCTTTTATTGTGTCAGTACAGAGTTTGCCGAAGCGATGCAAAAAACAACAGCTGTCCATAAAGTTGTTGATCGATAGATGCCAGCTTTTTGTGTTTCCCACTGTCCGGGAGTTGCTAGGGATACTGGAATAGTAACGATTAAAGCTAATGATAGTAAAACAAAGAAACCGGTCAATAGCTGTACGATAGATGTCATCATTTGCTCCGAATGTATTCGACCTTTAAATAAGTTATAACATTTAACACTTTAAGTTAAAATTAGACGGACCCTTTCTCAACAATCGATCATGATGCCGATTTCAATATTTTCCAGCTAAAGTATATTATAGTATATGTAACTTTATTTTAGCGAATTGAATGATTCATTATTGTTCTTCTTGGGTTTATGATGGCTAGAAATTATGGAAAGTATATTATTAGCAAAATTACCAACAGCTTATGCAATTTTTAGTCCAATTATAGATATTTTACCAATTATTCCAGTGTTTTTTTTACTACTTGCTTTTGTTTGGCAAGCTTCAGTGGGGTTCCGATAAACTAGAAATTTGTCAAAGTTATTACCCTAACAAATCTTTTAAATTTTAATAAATTAACTATTTCATTTGAATAAGATTTATTTTAAATCTACTACTATGATAATGAAAATAACACGAAAAAACAAAAATAAAAACAAATTAGAAAATTATGATTGAACCTCTTTTATTTGGTATGGTGTTAGGATTAATCCCGGTAACTTTAATTGGTTTATTTGCTGCAGCCTTCTTGCAATATCGACGTGGAAATAAGCTTGGTTTATAAGAAGAGAGATAATAAGTAGTATTATTATCTCTTTTCCCAGTTACCACGACGATTTACGAATCCCAGGTAAAGTACCAGTATGTCCCATTTCTCGTATCATATGTCTGCATAATCCAAAATCTCTATAAACCCCCCGACTTCGACCGGTTCGCCAACAACGATTTCTTAATCGAATTTTTGAACTATTTTTAGGGAGTCTTTCAATTTTACGATGAGTTTCCATTTGAATAGAAAAAGTATTTGCTCTTTTAAATTCATCTAATAAACTTCTTCTCTTTTCATGATACTTTGAAACGAGTCTAATTCGTTTATTTTCCCTTTCAATCATTGCTTTTTTAGCCATAAAAAATGTTCATTTAGTTTTTGAGTAAGTGTTATATTATTCTAACACAACCTTACTCTACAATCAAATAAGTTTTTTACCTTAAAATTAACTAAATTTACCAGCAGTGGATGCAATAACAAAAGCAGCATAAGTTAAAATATAACCTACAGCAAAATGAATTAAACCAATCAACCTAGCCTGAACAATTGATAGAGCGACTGGCTTATCTCGCCAACGAACTAAATTTGCAAGCGGGGTACGTTCGTGAGCCCACACAAGTGTTTCAATAAGTTCCTGCCAATACCCTCTCCAAGAAATTAAAAACATGAACCCAGTGGCCCATACTAAATGCCCGAATAAAAACATCCAAGCCCATACGGATAAACTATTCATCCCATAAGGATTATAACCATTAATTAGTGGAGACGAATTTAACCATAAGTAATCGCGTAACCATCCCATAAGATAATTGGACGATTCGTTAAACTGTGCCGCATTACCTTGCCAAATGGTAACATGTTTCCAATGCCAATAGAAAGTAACCCATCCAATTGTATTTAACATCCAGAACATTGAAAGATAAAAAGCATCCCAAGCTGAAATATCACAAGTTCCTCCACGCCCTGGACCATCGCATGGAAAACTATAGCCAAAATCTTTTTTATCAGGCATTAATTTTGAACCCCTAGCATCTAAAGCACCTTTAACTAAAATTAAAGTCGTGGTGTGTAATCCTAAAGCAATTGCATGGTGAATTAAGAAGTCGCCAGGCCCAATGGTCAAAAATAAGTCATTTTTCTCATTATTAATAGCATCTATCCAACCTGGTAACCAAATTTCGCTACCTGCTAGGCTGGCTGGACTGTCCTTTGATGATAATAAAAGGTCAAAGCCATATAAAGCTTTTCCTGAGGCAGCCTGAATAAACTGGGCAAATACTGGTTCAACTAGAATTTGTTTTTCAGGTTGACCAAAGGCTACCACTGTGTCATTATGAATATACAAGCCTAATGTATGAAAACCTAAAAACAAGCTAACCCAGCTTAAATGAGAAATAATAGCTTCTTTGTGCTCAAGCATCCTTGCCAAAACGTTATCTTTATTCATCTCAGGATCATAATCTCGAACAAAGAAAATTGCACCGTGAGCAAACGCCCCAACCATTAAAAAGCCAGCGATATACTGATGATGAGTATAGAGAGCAGCTTGCGTCGTAAAATCTTTTGCCATAAAAGCATATGGTGGTATTGCATACATATGTTGAGCAACTAAAGATGTAATAACACCTAAAGCAGCTAATGCTAAACCTAATTGCATATGTAAAGAATTTGTTATTGTATCAAATAGACCACGATGTCCTGCCCCTAATCGTCCCCCTGGTGGGCGATGAGCATCTAAAATTTCTTTCATGTTATGCCCAATACCAAAGTTGGTTCTGTACATATGACCAGCAACAATAAAGACAACTGCAATAGCTAAATGATGATGGGCAATATCGGTTAACCAAAGTGATTGTGATTGAGGATGAAAACCACCCAAAAACGTCAAAATAGCAGTTCCTGCACCTTTGGTTGTACCAAAAATATGTTCTGCTCCATCAGGATTTTGTGAATATATATTCCAGTTACCATCAAAGAATGGTTTTAAACCTTCTGGATGAGGTAAACTTGTTAGAAAATTATCCCAACCAATATGAATACCTCGAGACTCAGGAATAGCTACATGAACAAGATGCCCTGTCCAAGCTAGAGAACTAACCCCGAATAAACCCGTTAAATGATGATTTAGACGTGATTCATTGTTTTTAAACCAAGATAAGCTTGGTCGAAATTTTGGTTGTAAATGTAGCCATCCAGCAAACAAGAGTAGACTTGATAAGATAATTAAAAATATTGACCCCGTGTATAAATCATTATTGGTCCGCATGCCAATAGTGTACCACCAATGATAAACTCCCGAATAAGAAATATTTACAGGATAAAAAGCGCCACCTTTAGTAAAGGCTTTCATTGCAAGTTCACCAAAATGCGGATCCCAAATAGTATGAGCGATGGGTTTTACTTTTAACGGATTTAAAACCCACTGCTCGAAATTGCCTTGCCAGGCAACATGAAATAAGTTACCAGAAGTCCAAAGGAAAATAATTGCTAAATGACCGAAATGAGATGCGAAAAGTTTTTGATATAAATTTTCTTCTGTCATTCCGTCGTGTGTTTCGAAATCGTGAGCCGTTGCAATACCAAACCAAATCCTTCTTGTTGTTGGATCCTGTGCTAAAGCTTGGCTAAATTTTGGAAATTTAGTTACCATAAGTATTTTACCTCTTTAATTTTATCCCACAGAAATGATTCTTGCTAAGAAGAACGACCAAGTTGTTCCAATCCCTCCTAACAAATAATGCGCCAATCCAACAGCACGCCCCTGTGTAATACTTAGCGCACGTGGTTGAATCGCAGGAGCAACCTTTATTTTATTATGGGCCCAAACTATTGATTCAATGAGTTCTTGCCAATATCCACGCCCGCTGAATAAAAACATTAAACTAAATGCCCAGATGAAATGTGCACCAAGGAATATTAGGCCGTACGCCGATAAAGCTGATCCATAAGATTGAATTACTTGAGATGCTTGCGACCATAAAAAATCACGTAACCAACCGTTAATTGTAATTGCACTTTGGGCAAAATTACCTCCTGTTATATGAGAAATAGCCCCATTTGGAGTTACAGAACCCCAAACATCCGATTGCATTTTCCAACTAAAGTGAAAGATTACTACGGAAATTGAATTATACATCCAAAATAATCCTAAAAAAACATGATCCCACGCAGAAACTTGACATGTACCCCCCCTTCCTGGTCCATCACAAGGAAATCGGAAACCCAAATTAGCTTTATCAGGAATTAATTTAGAATTGCGCGCATATAGAACCCCTTTTAAGAGGATTAAAACTGTGACATGTATAGTAAAAGCATGTATATGATGAACCATAAAGTCCGCCGTACTTAACTTTATAGGCATAAGTGCAATTTTTGAGCCAATAGATACTATATCTCCACCAAAAACATAGCTTGCCGTCGTTAACGCATTTGGTGCTGTACTGTTAGGAGCCAATAAATGTAAATTTTGAATCCATTGAGCAAAAATTGGCTGTAATGGGATAGCTGTATCTGAAAACATATCCGGTGAACGTCCCAATGCCCTCATTGTATCATTATGAATATATAAACCAAAGCTGTGGAAACCTAAGAAAATACAAACCCAATTCAAATGAGATATAATCGAATCTCTATGTCTTATAACTCGATCTAACAAATTATTATAATTTTTTGCTGGGTTATAATCACGAACCATAAAAATTGCCCCATGAGCTGCACCACCGACAACACAAAACCCTCCTATCCACATATGATGTGTAAACAGAGATAGTTGCGTAGCATAATCAGTGGCTAAATAAGGATATGGTGGCATTGCATACATGTGGTGGGCAACTATTATACTTAATGACCCCACCATAGCTAAATTAATAGCTAATTGCGCATGCCATGAGGTAGTTAAAATCTCATAAAGTCCACTATGTCCATCACCTGTAAATGGTCCATTATGAGCTTCTAGAATTTCTTTCATACTATGTCCAATACCCCAATTTGTTCTATACATATGACCTGCAATAATAAATAGAACCGCTAATGCTAAATGATGATGAGCTGTATCGCTAAGCCAAAGACCTCCTGTTATAGGATTTAGACCACCTTTAAAGGTTAAAAAATCCGAATACTCACCCCAATGAAATGAGAAAAAAGGAACCAGTCCTTTTTTAAAACTTGGATACAATTGACCAATTAAATCTCTATTAACAAGAAAAGTATATGCACGAGGGATTTCTTGAGGAGCAACACCAGCATCTAATAGTTTATTAACAGGTAACGCTACATGTATCTGATGGCCTGCCCAAGAAAGACAGCCTAAACCTAAAAGACCAGATAAATGGTGATTTAACATAGATTCGGCATTTTGAAACCATTCTAGTTTTGGGGCAGCCTTATGGTAATGAAACCATCCTCCAAATACCATTAATCCTGACATGACTAGACCACCAATAGCAGTTGAATAAAGTTCAGATTGACTTGTTATACCTTCAGCCCGCCAAAGTTGGAAAAATCCTGATGTTATTTGAACACCTTGAAAATTTCCTCCAACATCTCCATTCAAAATTTCTTGTCCGACGATTGGCCAGACCACTTGAGCACTCGGTTTGATAGCAATTGGATTATTTAGCCAGGCTAAGTAGTTTGAGAAGTATGCACCGTGAAAATGCATCCCACTTATCCATAAAAATATAATTGCAAGCTGCCCAAAGTGTGCACTGAAAATCTTCCGAGAAACTTCTTCTAACGAACTTGATTGATTATCAAAATCATGCGCATCAGCATGCAAGTTCCAAATCCAAGTTGTTGTTTTTGGACCTTTCGCTAATGAACGAGAAAAATGACCTGGTTTCGCCCATTTTTCAAAATTAGTATCTACTACATCGCGATCAACTAGAACTTTAACTCTTGTTGTCTGCTCTTTTGAGCTCATTTACCTTTTCCTCTCTGGAGACACAAAGATAGGAAACGCTCAAATCTAGTGAATAACTCTATACCAATACGATATATTTATTTATTCTGAAGTGAGTTTTCACTAATATAGTATAACTATTTTTATATGAAATTGAAACTAAAAAGGTTATTTAAAATATTTTATCATTGTTTTATACCTTTTTAAACCTCTTTAAATTCTTAATTCTTATAAAAATTTTTTTACTTTTCAATTAGCTTATATGGATATAGAAACTGATTTAATAACATTAATTCATATTTTTCCTAATCATATCGTGAAACGACTTAAAGACTCTTTAAGAAAAGATCATTTAGTCGAAATTGTTTTAGATTTGGGACGTCGTCCTGAAGCTAGATTTTCTAGAAGTAATCAATATATTTCTCATAATTTAGTATCTTGGCAAGATTTAGATTACATTACAAAACGAATAGGAAAGTTTAATAATGAAAATCGTGCAGGTGTTGAGGAAACATTACACCGGATTAGTTGTATAAGAAATCAACAAGGAATAATTGTTGGCTTAACTTGTAGAGTGGGACGAAATTTAATTGGAACAATAGCAATGATTCGAGATTTATTAGAAAAAGATAACTCTTTACTTTTATTAGGTAAACCAGGTGTGGGAAAAACAACAACAATAAGAGAAATAAGTAGAGTTTTAGCTGATGAACGAGGAAAGCGTGTTGTGGTAATTGATGGTTCAAATGAAATTGCTGGAAATAGCGACGTTGTTCACTCTAGTATTGGAAAAGCTAGACGAATGCAAGTATCATCTCTTTGTAATCAACATGATATAATGATCGAGGCAGTTGAAAACCATATGCCAGAAGTTATTATTGTTGATGAAATAGGAACGAAACTAGATGCTGTAGCTGCAAAAACAATTGCAGAACGAGGGGTACAACTTATTGGGACTGCACATGGTAATAATCTAGAAAATTTGGTAAAAAATCCAACGTTGGTTGATTTAATAGGAGGGATTGAAAATGTAACTCTAAGTGATGAAGAGGCAAAAAGAAGAAAGAAGAAAAAGAGTACTCCAGAAAGAAAGACACTACCTACTTTTCAGATAGCCATTGAAATTACTTGTAAAACTTGTTGGGTTATTCATCAAGATTTAGCAACAGCTATTGATCGGGTGTTGCTTGTTGGACACCTATGTGGCTCAGAATACAGATTTCTTAGATCTAACGTTTCTACTACGAAACAAAATTGGTATATACATAGTCCAAATTCTATTTATAACTTTCCCACACAATTCGACTTCTTTTCGAAACAAAGAGTCTTTTTACATATACGGCAAATGCACTCTAATAAAAAAAAGCGCTTGATTAATTTAAAACTCAAAAAACGGCTAGAATTCAAAATTTGCACTTATAAGATTTCCAAAGCAAAGATTAAAAAAATCACTAAGAGTCTACAGTTATATGTACACTTCACGAATGATGTAAACTCTGCAGATATGATAATAACTCTAAATACTTTTATGAAAAAAAACTTACGTTTAAGAGAATTACGTAAAATTAAACATTTACTAATTTATGGGATAGAGGAAAATACAATGAAGTCAATAGAAAACGGGCTATATAATCTTTTCTCTTAATTCTGTAGAGAAAAGTACAGCTGAATAGAAAGATATAGACATAATACGTAACATCTACTATACCCCCAAGGGAATTCGAATCCCTGTTTCCTCCGTGAAAAGGAGATGTCCTAGGCCTCTAGACGATGGGGGCAATAAAGAAATTACAATTATTCAATAAAAAAGTAGAATACATCCCATATATTATAAACCTAAATCATGCCACAACAACTTTCATGTCAAGAAATAATGTACAATTAACCTTTCAAATATGAAAGGCTAATTGTATTGTTAAAATTACCTTACTTTTCAAAGGAAAGATAAATTAACCAATTACAGACGGAGCAGAAATTGCTACAGGAAGAATTTCGTTCGTTGCTAAATCTAGAGGGAAGTTGTGAGCGTTACGTTCGTGCATTACTTCCATACCTAAATCTGCACGGTTGATAATGTCAGCCCATGTGTTAATTACACGACCTTCGCTATCTACAACAGATTGGTTGAAGTTGAAACCGTTTAAGTTAAATGCCATAGTACTAACACCAAGTGCTGTTAACCAAATCCCAACTACAGGCCATGCTGCAAGGAAGAAATGTAATGCCCTTGAGTTGTTAAAACTAGCGTATTGGAAAATTAAACGACCAAAGTAACCGTGTGCAGCTACGATGTTGTAAGTTTCTTCTTCTTGGCCAAATTTGTAACCATAGTTTACTGATTCTACTTCACTTGTTTCGCGAATTAAACTTGAAGTTACTAATGAACCATGCATCGCACTGAATAGAGATCCACCAAACACACCAGCAACACCAGCCATATGGAATGGGTGCATTAAAATGTTGTGTTCAGCTTGGAAAACGATCATAAAGTTGAAAGTACCAGAAATACCTAAAGGCATACCATCAGAGAAACTACCTTGACCAATTGGGTACACTAAGAACACTGCAGATGCTGCTGCCACTGGAGCAGAGAATGCAACAAAAATCCAAGGACGCATACCTAAACGGTAGCTAAGTTCCCACTCACGTCCCATGTAACAAGCAACACCAATTAAGAAATGGAATACGATTAATTGGTAAGGACCACCATTGTATAACCACTCATCAACTGAAGCAGCTTCCCAAATTGGGTAAAAATGAACTCCAATTGCATTCGAGCTAGGAATTACAGCACCACTAATGATGTTGTTTCCATAAAGTAAAGATCCTGCTACAGGCTCACGAATACCATCAATATCTACAGGTGGAGCAGCGATGAAGGCAATTATGTAACAAGAAGTTGCAGTTAGTAAAGTAGGAATCATTAAACAACCAAACCAACCAATATATAAACGATTTTCAGTACTAGTAATCCATGAAGCAAAACGCTCCCATAAGCTTACGCTTTCGCGTCTTTCTAAAGTTGCAGCCATAATATTTTTTAAACTATAAATTTTATTCTTCTCAAGCGGCGCATAACGTATCTTCCATGTTAAGAGACATAGTTAAAACTAGATTTAATCTCGGCTTGTTACTTTTGTATATAGCTGAGTTTACGTCTCCATTTTTGTGTTATCATCTAAATAATTATATTAAGAGGATTTTTGGGTTGTAAGCTTATTTTAACGTGTTTATAAATATATACGGGTAAGACTAATTAAAATATACGTATTACAAGCCTATGACGTATGATAAAGTGTTAAAGATAACCTATTGACAATTTATATAGGATTGCGTTAATATACGAAGAGGGAATGTTTCTAACCTCCCGTAAAATTTTTTAATTTAACCAAGAAGAAATAGCTACTACGTAAATTTAATGTCCCATTCTGTGAATATTTACGACACGTGTATAGGGTGCACTCAATGTGTTCGTGCTTGTCCTACTGATGTTTTAGAAATGGTACCTTGGGATGGTTGCAAAGCAGGTCAAATTGCTTCTGCTCCTCGTACTGAAGATTGTGTTGGTTGTAAACGTTGTGAAACAGCTTGTCCTACTGATTTTTTAAGTGTTCGCGTTTATCTTGCTGCAGAAACAACTAGAAGTATGGGCTTGGCCTACTAGTACTTAGATTTGTTATTTGTGTGGATAATAATTGGAAAGTAATTTTTTCAGTTATTATCCACACAAATATTAAATATGGTGTATAATATTTGTTAAGATTGTGTAGGGTTGCTAACTCAATGGTAGAGTAATCGGCTTTTAACCGAAAAGTTCTGGGTTCAAGTCCCAGGTGACCCAATTATAAAATATTTCAGATTTATCATTCAATATATCAAGAATTTGAACATGAAAAGGTTTTTAAGTATAGAAAAAATTCTGACAGTGGATGAAATTTACACTTTCAGAACTTTTCCCAACGTGTTTTTTTACTTACTAAAAAATTTTTGAATTTGAAGTTAAACTTGAATTCATTCATTTGAAGATGTAATGATGAAAATTAAAAAAGACTTTTTATTTCAACTAGGTATTAAATGAATACAAATTCGCTAATGGTCAAATTAAACGCTTAGTTTAATAATCTCCTTAACAACCTTTAGAGCCTAAGATTATTCAAAATGATTGTCTGGTGAAATAATACATTTATATGAACGATTATTTTAAAATGTCGTTAGATTGAAAGGAGGGCGTTGGTATTACTGAGGCAACGGATACTCTGCTAGATCCAATACAATAAACCACTAATTTAAGAGGGGGTGGTGCACAATAATCTATTAACATTATATTTTTTGTTAATTTTATCGGATTACTTAAGTTAGTTACTTCAGCACCCATTTTAACAAGTTTCAATGCTTTACCACCAGAAAATATGTAGCTAGAAAAGTTACTCACATCCCTAGCATTTTAACCTCCAGTCAATTAATTCTAATTTTTGCTAAACTTAAATTGCTTAATGATGATATTCTATTAGCTATACTAATTCTAATAGAAATAAGAGTCTTTCTTTAATAACTTAAACGAAAACCTGCTTCCTTTAACTTAATTTTATAGCAGAGTGCATTTTGTAATTAGGTGTATTAAAGTCAAAGATCAGGACACGTTTCAGTCTATTTACTGCTTTATGTTTTATGTAGTTGTAGCTGTTTAGAAAGTGAAAACTAACGATATTAACATAAAGCAGTAAGTAAGTAAGTAAGTAGTAAGTACCTAGCTAGGAATTAAATTTCTTTTAGTTTTATTTACTGAGTTAGATGACTCAGCTAGTCTTCGATATTTAGGAAGAACAACTTTATATTTTTTTCTTTCTTTTACAACCGGAGGTTTTTGTTCTTCTACTTTTTTCTCTTCTATAATTTGTTCTTTAATTGAAACTTCTACTTTATCTAAACTATTAACGTCCACTAAAATTTCTACTGCTGGGTTTTGATCTTCGTTATCCTTATCTTTCGTAAATCTTAAGTATTCTAATGAGACTTTATCTTCAACTAATTTTACTAGTGCTCTACGTAAAGGCCGTGCTCCATAGGTTGGATTAAATCCTTCTTCTATTAAAACCTCCATCATTCTAGTAGTTAAAGAGAGCGAAATAGATTTATCTTTTTTGACTCTTTCCACTAAATCTTTAACCATGATCTCGGCAATTTGTTTAATATTATTCTTTGTTAATTGTTCAAATACTATTATTTCGTCAATACGATTTAAAAACTCAGGTCTAAAGAAAGATTTTAAACTTTCACCAACAGTATTACACAGTTGAGCATACTTTGTTGTTTTTGTATCGCGCTTTTCTCCTCCAAATCCAATATCTTGTGAAATACCATCATTTTTTTGAATAGCTGTTGAACCCAAATTGGAAGTCATAATTAAAATCGTATTTTTGAAGTCGATTATTCGGCCTTTAGAATCCGTCAAACGACCATCTTCCAAAATCTGAAGGAGTAGATTGAAAACATCTGGGTGAGCTTTTTCTACTTCATCAAATAATACAACAGTATATGGTTTTCTTCTCACAGCTTCCGTTAACTGACCCCCTTCATTATACCCAATATAACCAGGTGGAGAACCTATTAATTTAGCCACTGTATGCCGTTCCATGAATTCTGACATATCTAAACGTATCATAGCATCCTCAGCTCCAAAGAAAAAGGAAGCAAGAGTTTTTGTCAACTCTGTCTTCCCTACCCCGGTAGGTCCAGAAAAGAAGAAGCTCGCTATAGGACGTTTCATATTTCTCATACCAACTCGAGCTCGTCTGATTGCCCTCGCTACCGCAGAAACTGCTTCTTTTTGACCAATTATTCGAGTATGAAGAACATTTTCTAACTCTAATAATCTAGTATTTTCATCTTTAGTAATTTTTGTTACTGGAACACCTGTCCATAGCGCGACAATTGAAGCAATATCTTGCGCACCAACTTTTAGTCTTTCTAATACTCCTTTAGGAATAACTTTCTTTTGAGCTTTTATGATAGCTGCAATTTGAGAGCGTAATTGCGATTCAGACTCTCGAATTTCAGTTGCTTTTTCAAATCTTTGTTCGCGGACAGCTAAATCCTTATCGTCCAAGATCATCCGTAATTCTTTATCTAAATGATAAGCAGCTTCTGGAATATGATAATTGACTAATCTAACTCTTGCGCTACCTTCATCAATAAGATCAATGGCTTTATCCGGCAAAAAGCGATCAGCAATATACTGAGCCCCTAAATTAGCTGCAGCTGATAATGCCTCATTTGTAATTTCTAACCTATGATGTTGTTCATACCTCAATCGAAGGCCTTTTAAAATCGTTATAGTTTCTTCAATACTTGGTTCATTAACCCAAACTGGTTGAAAGCGGCGCTCTAAGGCGGGATCTTTCTCAATATGTTGACGATATTCGTCAATTGTTGTCGCACCTATACATTGTAACTCTCCTCGAGCTAAAGCAGGTTTTAATATATTTGCTGCATCCAAAGCCCCTTCAGCGGCACCTGCCCCAACTAATGTGTGTACTTCATCAATTACTACAATTATGTCTTTCTGGGCTTTAATTTCTTGAACAATTCGCTTTAATCTTTCTTCGAATTCTCCCCGGTATTTTGTACCAGCAAGTAATAAAGTAATATCTAAGACGATTACTTTACTATCATGTAATTCACTTGGAACTTCACGTTGAACAATTCTTTGAGCAAGACCTTCAGCAACAGCGGTTTTTCCTACACCAGGTTCTCCAATTAAAATTGGATTATTTTTTCGTCGTCTAGATAATATTTGGATAACCCGTTCGATTTCATTTTGACGGCCAACAACAGGATCCAATTTTGATTGTTGAGCTGCTTCTGTAAGATTTGATGTGTATTCCACTAAATTGGGAGACGCTAGAATAGCTTCATCTAAATCATCAAAAAGAAATAAATCTCTAGTTCTAGAACTACGTGTTTCGGCTCCAACGCTAGCAGGAACTTTAGGGGACCCTGATTCAGTAATTTCTCCCATTTCTCTTAGTACGTTTACTTTAACGCGAGGAAGATTAGCGCCAAGATTTTGTAGAACTTTTGTACAAATACCATCTTTATCATTCAATAAAGCAAGAAAAATATGTTCTGTTCCGATATAACTATGATTTAAATCCTTAGATTGTCGTATAGACATTTCTAATATCTTTTTAGCTCTTGGGGTAAAGGGTATCTCTATAGCTACAAAACCAGTTCCTCGACCAATTAATCTTTCTACTTCTAACCGTACCTCTCTCATATTGATTCCATATTCTCTAACAGCATTATTAGCCACTCCACATCCTTCTCCCATCAAACCTAGAAGAAGCTGTTCTGTTCCTACAAAATTGTGTCCTAAGCGACGAGACTCTTCTTGAGCCATCATAATAACTTGTAAAGCTTTTTCTGTAAAACGTTCAAACATAATTTTTATTACCTTCTTATCGTGATTGTGATAATATACATATTATCATATATTCAGTTATTAAGTATGAAAGCGGATTTATTTTATAAAAAACTTAATATTCTCCTTGTAGAGTGATTCTAAACATCATTTTTAATAGAAATAATGCTATACTTATCTTAGTGTTATCATATTATTAAGATTTTAGAATTCAAATCTACTTAATACTTATATTGTAAAATTATATTAACCTAGCTAAATCTATCTATTTATAATAACTAATTATAAAATTATTTCTTAAACACTAAATTTAAGTTATGGCGAAAAACAAAGGATCTAGAATTGGAATAAGCTTAAAATGTACAGAATGTGAAAGTAAACAAGGTAAATCTAGGACAATGCAAAAAAATATTTATCGGACAACAAAAAATCGTCAAAATAATTCTGATAGACTAGAATTAAGAAAATATTGTAAGTTTTGTGATAAACATTCTATTTACAGAGAAATAAAATAAATATAAAAAACATAAAAACGCACCTAAGAAAAATCGTAATGCAACAAAAGAAAAAAAGTAAGAACAAAAAATCAACACCTATAAAAATTACAGCCAAACATACTATCGATTATAAACAAATTGATCTATTATTATCATGTCTTACTGAACAGGGTAAGATAAAACCTCGTAAAATCACTGAATTCACATTAAAACAGCAACGCCAGTTATCTAAGGCTGTTAAACGAGCTAGAATTCTTAGTTTATTACCGTTTGTAACTGTGACAGAAAAGTAATTATTTTAATTTTTAAGCAACATATTTAATATCAGAGTGATAAAAAACAATCAAATAACTATTATATGGGTCGATCACAAAGAAATGATAACTTTATTGATAAAACTTTCACGATAATGGCAGATATTATTCTAAAAGTTTTTCCCGCGAGTAAAGAGGAAAAACAAGCGTTTTTTTATTATCGGGATGGCATGTCAGCGCAATCAGAAGGTGAGTATGCTGAGGCATTAGAAAATTACTATGAGGCTTTACAACTTGAAGAAGATCCTTATGATAGAAGTTTTATCGTTTATAATATTGGTTTAATTTATTCAAGCAATGGAGAATATTTGAAAGCTTTAGAATATTATCATCAAGCTTTAGATTTAAATACAAATTTACCTCAAGCATTAAATAATATAGCTGTAATTTATCATTATCAAGGTGTAAAGGCTTCCGAAAAGCAAAATATAGATGTTGCGAAATTACTTTTTAATAAAGCAGGAGAGTATTGGAAGCAAGCGATTAATCTTGCCCCAGATAATTACATCGAAGCCCAAAACTGGTTAAGAACTACAGGTCGGCTTTCTATGTGATGCATGTAACATGTTGAAAATTAACTAAACTAACAGACAAATTCCAATAATAAATCTACTATGAAATTTATTAATTTTTTTTTTGAAGGTAAGACGTGCTTTGCACTACTTTATGTCCTAGTAAAATAGAATAATTTCTACTAATTCATTTAAAGTCTAAAAATTTATTAGATTTTTTTATTACCTATTGATAATTTTAAATAAATAATTTTAAATAAAAAAAAAATGAATACAAATAAAAATCCTAATATTGGCTATATAACACAAGTTATCGGACCAGTTATTGATGCAGTTTTTTCCTCAGGTGTATTGCCGAAAATTTACAATGCCCTAAAAGTAAAAAGTAAAGAAGGAACTATCATTTGTGAAGTTCAACAATTACTTGGCGATAATAAAGTTCGAGCTATCGCTATGAGCGCTACGGATGGTTTACAAAGAGGGGTTGAAGTTTTTGATACCAATGCTCCGATTCAAGTACCAGTAGGGAAGTCTACTCTTGGCCGTATATTTAATGTGCTAGGACAACCTGTAGATAATTTAGGGACGATTGATGAGGAAGAAACGCTACCGATTCATAGACCCGCGCCATCCTTCACAGATCTTGAAACAAAACCAGCAATTTTTGAAACGGGAATTAAAGTCGTAGATTTGTTAGCTCCCTATCGACGAGGTGGTAAAATTGGTTTATTTGGAGGGGCAGGAGTAGGCAAAACAGTTCTAATTATGGAATTGATTAATAATATCGCAAAAGCTCATGGCGGGGTTTCCGTTTTTGGCGGTGTTGGTGAAAGAACTCGCGAGGGTAATGATTTATATATGGAGATGAAGGAGTCAGGTGTAATTAAAGAAGATAACTTATTGGATTCTAAAGTTGCTCTGGTCTACGGGCAAATGAATGAGCCACCAGGCGCACGTATGCGCGTAGGATTAACAGCATTAACGATGGCTGAATATTTTCGTGATGTAAATAAACAAGACGTTTTATTATTCATAGATAATATATTTCGATTTGTTCAAGCAGGTTCAGAAGTATCAGCCTTATTAGGTAGAATGCCATCAGCTGTAGGATACCAACCTACGTTAGGTACAGAAATGGGAGCTTTGCAAGAACGTATTACTTCTACTACCCAAGGTTCTATTACATCAATCCAAGCGGTTTATGTACCAGCCGATGATTTAACGGATCCTGCTCCAGCCACAACATTTGCTCATTTAGATGCAACAACAGTATTATCACGTGGGCTTGCAGCGAAAGGGATCTATCCTGCTGTTGATCCCTTAGATTCTACTTCGACTATGCTACAACCTTTAATTGTTGGGGATGAGCATTATAAAACCGCCCAACTTGTTAAAGAAACGTTACAACGTTATAAAGAATTGCAAGATATTATTGCTATTTTAGGTATTGACGAACTGTCAGAAGAAGATCGATTAGTAGTCGATCGCGCTAGAAAAATTGAACGCTTTTTATCGCAGCCATTCTTTGTTGCTGAGGTATTTACAGGATCCCCTGGAAAATATGTGGATTTAGAAAATACAATTAAAGGATTTAATATGATCTTAGGGGGTGAACTAGATGATTTGCCCGAACAAGCTTTTTATCTAGTTGGAGATATTAATGAAGCAATATCTAAAGCAAAAACTTTTACAAATTAACTAAAGAATTTATAATGAGTTTAACTATTCGTGTGATTGCCCCTGATGGATTAATTTGGGATACTAACGCTGATGAAGTAGTTCTTCCCAGTCTTACTGGGCAGTTAGGTATTCTTGCAGATCATGCTCCTTTGATTACCGCTCTTGAAATTGGAATTCTAAGAATTAAGGTTAATTCTGGTTGGACTCCAATTATTGTATTAGGGGGATTTGCTGTCGTAAAAAGTAATGAAGTTATAGTTTTAATTAGTGGCGTTGAAGAAGTTTTAAAGGAAGATTATAGTCAAGCAAAAGAATTATTAGCACAAGCAACTAAAGATCTTGAGTTAGCAAAAACGACAAAAGAAAAAATTGAAGCATCCCAAGATATTAAGCGTGCATCTTCTAGATTGCAAGCCTTTCAATTCTTAGAAACGTAAATCTATAATCGGAGTAAAATGCGTCCTAAAATAGATTTCGTCTTTTCATCCAATATTAGAAAAAATGATATAGATAGTTCTAATCTAACTACTGAATTACATTTTAATGAACATTTAGATGAAATAAGACAACGTATATTTCATAGTTTAAGTATTCTAGCTATTTTAACATGTAGTGTATTTCTTAATGTTAAAATAGTTGTTAAAATATTAGAAAAACCTGTTCCGAATTTACATTTTTTTCAATCTTCACCAGGTGAATATTTTATTTCAACTTTAATAATCTCATTCTACACAGGTCTTCTATTTTCAACCCCCTTTGTTTTAAGTCAAATACTTCTGTTTTTTCAACCTGCATTAAGTAAGAATGAAAAAAAGACTGTTATTTGGCTATTTTTTAGTTCAATAATCCTGTTTTTTCTTGGATTAGTTTTCTCATATTTTTTATTAATTCCTGCAGCTTTAAATTTTTTCATTAATTATAGTGAAGAAGTCATCGAACCTTTCTGGTCTTTTAATCAATATTTTGGGTTCGTTTCCGCACTCTTTTTCAGTACTGGATTAGTATTTCAAGTACCTATAATTCAAATCGTTTTAAGCTTAACTAACATTATCGAGCCAAGTAAAATGCTAAATTATTGGCGACTTATACTTTTCTTTTGTACGGTAATAGGTGCAGTAATTACTCCGTCGGCTGATCCTATAACGCAACTGTTACTATCTGGGGCTTTATTTTTACTTTATTACTTGGGGTGTATAATATCAATGGTATTGAAAAAAAAACTAACACTGTAGGGGTAGAGAAATAGTAAATATTTTCATATCTCTACATTGCTAAATCTTTTTATGAAGTAGTATTTTTTAAAAACTTTTTATTGTTTGTAGGTTAAATATGAAAATTTTGAGAAAAAAATTAGAGACAACTTTAAAAATAATTATTTTAAGTTGTAGTTTTATGAGTCTTAGTTTTGGTTTTTTTAACTATACTTCTCAGGCTTATCCAATATACGCTCAACAAGCTTATAATAATCCTCGCGCTGCAAATGGAAGAATAGCTTGTGCAAACTGTCATTTAGCAGAAAAGCCTGTTCAAATAGAATCCCCCAAATCAATATTGCCAAATAAGGTATTTGATGCTATTGTTAAGATTCCTTATGCAAAAGATGCTAAGCAGATTTTAGGTAACGGGCAGTTAAGTAGCTTAAATGTTGGAGCCGTTGTTATTTTACCTGAAGGTTTCAAATTAGCACCTAGCAATTTAATATCAAGGGAGATTCAAGAGAAAAATAAAGGTATATATATCTCTCCATATAGCTCTTCACAAGAAAATATTCTAGTTGTTGGACCTGTTTCAGGTGATAAGCATCAAGAAATTATTTTTCCAGTCTTATCTCCTGATCCTACAACAAATAAAAAAATTAATTTTCTAAAATACCCAATTTATGTAGGTGCAAATAGAGGGCGCGGTCAAATTTACCCTACTGGTGAAAAAAGTAATAATAATATTGTAACGTCCTCATATAATGGGCAGGTTAAAGAAATTCAAACCTTAGAGAAAGGAGAAATAATTATAACACTATTAGATAGTGAGGGAAAAGAAATAAAACAAACAGTTCCAAAAGGTTTATCTTTAATAATTTCGAAGAATGACTTAATTACTGTAGATCAGCCTATTACAAAAGATCCTAATGTTGGAGGATTTGGTCAAACGGATACTGAGATTGTGTTACAAAATCCAAATCGAGTTTTAGGTTTTATTATCTTCGCATTTTCTATTTTATTAACACAAATCTTTTTCGTTATTAAGAAAAAACAATTTGAAAAAGTTCAAGCAGCTGAACTAAAATTTTAAAGAAGTTAATGGCTAATAGAAAAAAGTAAAACATTCACTTTTTTCTGTTAGCTATTAACTTCTTTAATATTCTACTATATTCAATGAAGTTTTCCAGAATTAAATATCGGTTTTGTCAAATTCATAAGTAAAGTCATTATCTTGCTCTTGTTGTAATTGAGTATAAAATTTCTTTTGATATTCGTAAAAGGGATTAGAAGCGATATCTTTAGTCATTTTTAGTCTAGAAGACTTTAACAATTTATTTTGTTTATTAAATTCTTTTTCTTTTGTTGATGGGATAAATAGTAATTCGATACTTTTTGGATCGCTATCTTCTTTATTTGATTCTTCTAAATACATCTTTAAGAAGTCTCCAAGTCCCATCTTAATAATCTTAATATCTAAAATTGAATCGAATAACACATTTTCAGCTCTTGACGTAGAGTTACTTATGTTATATGATTCCTCTGTCTCTGTGGGTTTTAACCATCTCTTTTCTGATAGCCAGTTCTTCGCTCTCTTGATGTAATTTTTTGGTGATATCTTATTAACAAAGCTTATCTGATCATCTAAATAGTCAAGGTTTCTAGCTTGATAAACTTCTTCATCGGTCCCAAGTCTACTAATAAAACTATTAGGATCTGTAATAAGATCATAATCCTCATTATAAAGTCCATAAGGATAATTTTCACGAAAGTCTAGAAGAGAATCAGCTGTTCCCATAAACTTTTTCTTTTGATATGGTTCTAGGGATTCTTCCATTACAATAGTTAAAAAGTCGTGGGCTGTGTCTGAATCAAAAAAAACGGGAATCAGATTTGTATTATGTTCTTCACTCGTATAATTCTTTAAACGTGTTGAGAAATATTTCTGCGGATTCGAGTAAATTGTATCAAGCTGACCTTCTTCATATTCAAATTCTTCCAAACCTTTCCATAGCCGACGTAATTCAGTCTCAGTATAGACCTCATCAAATTCTTCGGAAGAAATTCTGTCAAATTCCTCTTCTTCACTAATTTCTTCGTTTTGTTCTTCTATATCCAGTTCTTCAAGTCGGGTTTTAAGAAAGCCATCATTTGAAGGTCCAGGAGTAATAAGACCGCGGAGAAGAAACATTTTGTTAGCTGAGTTACGTTGCTCGCTCAAGTACATGTCCTCTGTCATTATAGCCCGAAAGGCAATATCACGGTGTAGAATTAGCCTACTTAAGTCATGATCGGATATTTTGTCATAATTACTTATAGGAATTATTGAAAAGTCTTTTCTTTCTTCTCTTTCAATTCTATCGTCTCTTTCAATTTTGACAGGTTTTAATAAAATATAAACACCAATTTCATTAAGTTTCTCAAGATCTAAATAATGACTATCTCTTCTTGAAATAATATCTGAACTCTTCGCTTTAGGATACAATTTACGAGCTGATTTGTTAACAATTATACTGTGGTCTTCAGGGATTATTTCAAACGAACATGAACCAGTCTTAGTGCTTTCATCTGAATCTGAAAAACTCTCTTGTGCCATTACTTGCTCAGTATTAACAGATGTATCTTGATTTACAGGAAGATGTGAGTGTACGTATGCAATGTTAATATTCATAATTGTAGTAGTTGTTATTTAAAGTATAAAAGAATAAAAATACAAAAGAAGATATTTTCCAAACAAGTTGACCAGATTGATGTGTACGAAAATAAATTTAGTGGATTTCAAATGTTTTGAGGGTCTTAGAATGTGCCTTAGTAAGAAAAGTCGTATGCTGCTTCTGTTAAAACCTGACATGGTCAACTTTTCTATACATAAACCTCAACCCTCAGTATCGAGTATAATACATGTAAGGGATAATGTCAAGTAAATTTTATCCAATTATTCAAAAAGTTGGAAATGTTAGTGCATCTGGATAGAATCGATTAGCCTCAATAATAAATCCTGCAGTAAATGTCATCCACACGGCGAGTAAGACAGGTGCTGTAGATAAATATTTTAAAAAGTTTTCCATGTGCTTTATCTGTATATATATATTTCTTTTTTATCGATCTTCTTCTATCCCAAAGCCTTACCGGGGGGAAACAGTAATTTCTGAATCTGGTGTTAAGAAACTACCACTAGTAAATTCTTGCCATGCTGAAATTGGCCATACAAAACCTGAAGACATAACTTTTAAAGCAAGAGGAACATCAATAATAATTTCTTTTTCATTAGGGTTTGAAGCAACACTTACTTTATTTATATATTTTCGCCCTACCCAACCAATCCAACCTGTAATATATAAAAACATTATACCAGGAATAATAAATTCTACTGCATGATCCCATCGTCCATCAGTAATTAAATGAGGTAATCCTTCTTTCCCGCATAATAATTCTGATTGCGAATATCGATTAAATCTTTGTCTTGTTCTATTTAGTTGTTGCTTGAGTGCTAATGCTGGAGGCGAACCGGGTTCATACTTTTGAATTCGTGTCTCCAATTTTTTAGTACTAGAATCTAAGCGTTTTGTAAAGGCTGATGATTCACTACATTTTGTTAGTCCAGCAACTTCAGCATAAGAATTTAGAGGAATAATAAGAATTGTAAGCCAAACAAGTAATAATTTTTTAAGATTATTCATTTGTAGAAAAATAGAGAATAGATAATTTTTAATAAAAAATAAAAGTCCGTTAAATAATTTAATAGGGTTATCTAACGAAAATACTATATATTATTATAGTTCAAATTAGAAAAGTTTGAAAATATTTTATCAAAATAAAAATTATCGAAAGTTTGTGTATAAACTTCCCCCAATCCTTTCTAATTTTTGGTTACGACGAAGTGGTCGAGTAATCAGTTCTAAAATATCAATTGAATTAGTAAAGCCATGAATTTGTGCAAATGTAAATTCTACTGACCATTTAGTATTAACTCCTCTGGCTTCTAAAGGATTTGCGTGAGCCATTCCTGTAATAACTAAATCTGGATGAATTTCTCTAATTCTATCTACTTGATTATAATTATCGGGCTTCTCAATGATAATAGGAATTGGTTTTTGTTGCTCTTTACAAGTTTTTTCTAAAAGTTGTAATTCGGCTGCCTGATAACGCTTATCCATATAGGGAATTCCAATTTCATAAACCATCATTCCTGAACGTATTAAAAATCTAGCTAAAGAAATTTCTAGTAGATTGTCCCCCATAAAAAATACACTTTTTCCTTTGACTAAGCTCAAATAAAATTTAAGCTTTTCCCAAATTTCCTCTTCACGCTCTTTAAGACCTGATGGTTCAACACCAAAAACTGCACAGATTTTTTCTAACCAGGCTCTTGTACCATCGGGACCAATCGGAAAAGGAGCTCCTATGAGCTTACATTTTTTTCTTCGCATTAAAGTTGTAGCCGTTCGGCTTAAAAAAGGATTTACACCACAAACATAATTACCTTCTTTAATCACCGGTAATTCCGTATATCTCTTTGACGGTAACCATCCCGAAATTTTAATACCTTGCTTTTTTAGTTCTAGGCTTAGTTGATTTACTACTGGATCAGGAATAGAACCAAATAGAATTAGAGGTGCATGTTTTGTCAGTTCTATATCACCCATTTCATAATTCTTACTTTTAGTAGGAAAATGTTGAGCTAGAGCAGCTAATACAGTATCTTCACCTTGGGTGAAAGCATAATCTAACCCATTAGCTCTTGCTACTACAATTGGTAGATTTATTTCAGCCTCTAATTTAGGAGCAATTCCCTCTAAATCCATCTTTATAATTTCAGTTGTACAAGTCCCAATCCAAAAAATCACACTTGGGTCACGATCACGTTTTATCTGTAAACATAAGCGTTTTAATTCTTCGTAATCGCTTAATTGGGCAGAAATATCGCCTTCCTCTAATTCAGCCATTGCATATCTGGGTTCAGCGAATATCATTACTCCTAAAGCATTTTGCAGGAAGTAACCACAAGTTTTTGTTCCAATGACTAAGAAAAAACTGTCCTCAATTTTTTGATACAACCATGCAACACAACTAATCGGACAAAACGTATGATAGTTTCCTGTTTCACAGGCGAAGTTTATTTTTTCTAACTCTAGAGCATTTTCAGATTTCATAATTATTATGTAGTTATATTATAAAAACTTTGGGTTAAACTTAAAGGGTATTATCGGGATCATCTGAACAATCTAGATGAGCCACCTTAGATAGATCAGGTAGATAACCCTTTAGAAAATCCTCACTATCTAGACCTAGATAGCCTAACTCATCTTCTTCATCATTCTTATCTTCATCAAACCTGGATTCGTCGAAGTTCCACTCATCAAAGGCATGTTCATTAAACTCTTTTAGTGTTGAAAGATCAAATTCTAACTCACTTCCTTTCTTTGGTGCATATGCGTCTAAAGTGGCTTCACCGGATCCTAATAATTTGTCGCCTTTATCAGAATCCGATGGATGATTAGGATCAGATAAATTATCCTCTTCATCATTAAACTGCTCTAACTCAAATAGTTGATCGTTTTTATCGTCATCTGTAGGATTTAAGTAAAAATCAGAAAGCAAGCTAAATAACTCTCTATCAGCGGCTTCTTTAGGTACTACTCCTTCTGGATTAGCTATTAATTGATCTGCTATGTTTAAATAATATTCACAAACATAAGTTAAAGAATTATTCAATTCACTCATTTCGAAAAGAGTTTTTCCCTTAACACGGGATACGCGAATATCTTCAATTAAAGGTAATACTTCTAATACTGGCATTGGTACGGCATCTACATACTTGTCAATTAGATCTCGTGTAGCTGTTCTATTGCCAATAAGTCCTGCAAGTCTTAGTGAGTGAGTACGAGCTTTTTCTCTTACAGAAGCAGCAATTCGATTTGCAGCAAATAAAGCATCAAAACCATTATCAGTAACTATCAGACAATAGTCTGCATAATTTAGAGGGGCAGCAAAACCACCGCAGACGACATCACCTAAAACATCAAATAAAATTACATCATATTCGTCAAAAGCATTTAGCTCTTTCAACAGTTTTACTGTTTCCCCAACAACATAACCTCCACAGCCCGCACCAGCTGGTGGTCCGCCAGCTTCAACACAATCAACGTCTCCATACCCTTGATAAATGACATCTTCAGGCCAAACATCTTCATAATGATAGTCCTTAGCTTGTAACGTATCAATAATAGTTGGAATTAAGAATCCTGTTAAAGTAAATGTACTGTCATGTTTTGGATCACAACCAATTTGCAAAACACGTTTACCTCTTCTTGATAGAGCAACAGAAATATTACAGCTTGTTGTTGATTTTCCAATTCCGCCTTTTCCATATACAGCTAATTTCATTATAAACTCCTTATTTCATACATAAATATATCTTTTTAACTGATCGTTAAAATTAATTCTTAAGGGATATTTTAGACAACATATCATTTCAGGTCTAATATATAATAACTTTATATCTTATAATTAAATTATTTTTATATCATTTAGTTTTATACATAATATAATTATAGTTTAATTATTGTTTTTATGGAGCTTAATTATGAATTTTGAAATTTATTCTTCTTTTTTTACTAATAGTCTTTTTCTATGCTTGTTTATTTCTACTATTTTCTATTGGATTAGCCTTATATTTAATAAACTTAAAAGAAGTTATAGTATTGCGAGATCAACTTCCCTAATAGCAAATATAATTTTATTCCTCTTTTTAGCAAATCGATGGATTGTCTTTGGATATTTTCCTTTAAGTAATTTATATGAGTCCTTGCTATTTTTATCTTGTATGCTTTTACTTGTCCATCGATTTTTAGAATATAGAACTCAAAGTAAATTATTTGGTGCTACTCTTTTACCAATTATACTTCTAATAACATCATTTGCCGATTTAACTCTACCTTTAGAGATGCAGAAAGCTAATGCTTTAGTCCCGTCTTTACAATCCAATTGGTTAATGATGCATGTAAGTCTAATGATGTTAAGTTATGCCGTATTAATTATTGGCTCTTTAATATCTATTTTATTTTTAATTGTATGTCTCCCCATAAAAGTAAATTACGAAGAAAAGTTTACTAACACTAACTATGAAGCTGGAGAATCTATTATTAATCTAATCACGCAGCAGCCTATAAAAGGTGAGCTAGAACAACTAAAAATTCTTTATAATATGGATTATAACTCACTTCTTAACAATCTTGATAATTGGAGTTATAGAACAATTAGTTTAGGGTTTCCTTTTTTAACAATAGGCATTATAGCAGGGGCTGTTTGGGCAAATGAAGCGTGGGGCTCTTATTGGAGTTGGGACCCTAAAGAAACTTGGGCTTTAATAACATGGTTAGTATTTGCAGCTTACTTACATGTAAGGCTAATAAAAGGTTGGGATGGAGAGAAACCAGCAATGTTAGGTAGTATAGGGTTTTTTGTTGTTTGGATATGCTATCTTGGAGTCAATTTTCTTGGACAAGGATTACATAGTTATGGTTGGCTTCGATAAAACATTAAACAACGAGTAATTCTTTCGGTATTCATAGGGAAAAGATAGATATTGTTACGAACGGAGAGACTTGAACTCTCACAAGAAGTCTTACTAGAACCTAAACCTAGCGCGTCTACCAATTCCGCCACGTTCGCTTATTTGTATGATCGATAGAAATGATAGATAGTAACTTTACAAGGTTATTATCTATCATTCCTATAACCTTTTATTTTTCTTCTGAGTCTGTATCACGAGATAAATCTAATTTATTCAGGTTATCTTCGTTCGAGTCGCTAGAGTTATTTTTTTCTGTAGAAATAGATTCTTTATTAGGGGAAGTTTCCTCCTTGGTATCAGGTATTGATTCCAAGTTAGCGTCTTCATTTTGCTCTGCCTCAGCTTTTGATGTTATCTTGTCATTACCCTTCAACTGTTCATCCACGATATTATTCTCAGGTTCATCATGATTAACCTTTGATTCTGTATTTTTAGTACGCTCTTGTACTTCAAGACGTTTTTTTTCTGCAGCTTCTTTGCGCTCGGCTAACTTACGCTTAATAAAATCACTCAATTTTCCTGCTGCGCCCAATAAATTTCTAAGTTTTTTTGCTATGTTACCCCATGCAGCTCGACGAGAATTCTTCTTCTTGCGAGAGGCACGCTTTTTAGGCAGAGCCATATTTAACCTCCTTGTACTATTTTTAATATTATTTCCAGATTCGACTTCTCAAATCCTTTCTTTTTAACTAGTTGATATGATTGGGGTTTAGATGGAGCCATATATTAAATATTATTATTATATTAAATATTATTATATTAAGCTTTAAGTATATTTTTTTCGACTTATAAATTGAAAACATATGAATACAGTATACTACATATTTTTGTAATATTTATAATTTTATAACATTAACATATTAGTCCCAATCCTTCTCAGATTGAGACAGTACAAAATTAGCCACATCTTCAATGTCCGTATCTGCTAATCTACCACCAAACGCCGGCATGGCATTTTTTCCATTCGTGACTTGATAAGTGATGGCACTGACAGTATTCATTTGATTTGTTGATAAGGCATCTTTTTTTAAAGTTTTCTCGGGCATTATAACATTGTTGCCTCCGGCATGACAAGCCGAGCAATTCGCGGTAAATACACTTTCTCCATTGTTAATGTCTACTCCTTGCGTTGGAGTACTAAAACTTATTATCATTAAACAACCAATCAATAAAGTAAATAAAAAATTTTTCATTTATAACCCTCTTTCAGAAATATATTTAACTTAAACACTATAAGTCTACATGTATTATTTATTATACACCTAGTATAACAATAATGTAAAGGAAAGTATAGTTATTAAAAAACTAGTAACTACTTAATAGTTTAATAGTAAATTTTTCCACCACCCCATTTTTCTGAAACAATTTTTGGCTGAAGCAAAATGTGACCAGCAATAGCAACTAAATCGTCTTCACTTAACGATCTCATTCGTGGGAAAATATCTGCACTCTTAATACTTGGATGAATTTCAGCGATCGATTCTAGCCCATCATATGTCGTAGGATTTTTCATATAGTCAACTAATCCCGTAATATTATCTCTTGCTGGAGTAGCTAAACTTAATGCCTCAGGATCGAGTCCAAGATTAGGATTGGTTTTAGTAACCCCACCAACATGACATTGCCCACAACTTGAATTAAATAAACGTTTCCCTCTTTTTACCTGTTCTGGCGTTAATATAGTTGTTTTTCCAGTACTATCCACAGAAATTGTTCGAGTTGCTTCATCTAATTCAATAGCAAAAGCAGCGGATACTAATAAACTAGAGCTTAATAAACAGGCCATTAGAAGCCTTATAGTAATTCTTTTCCACATCTTAAGTAAACATAACATTACGTACCTCCCCGTCAGTAACAAAACAGCAAATATTTTTAGTTTATATAATATACATTATAGTACATTATATATCAAATTGCTTTAATTTATCCTCGTAAATTTTAGGTAATTTTAATTTTTCTTTAATTTTTTTTGCTATAAGACCACGAAGACGAATATTTTCCCATCCTGCAGCAAGGCAAAGACTAACAAGTAAAACTTGACTAAATAACAATATTGGATCAAGTCGCCAGCCATGTATGATTAGTATACAGCTATAAATTAGACCTAGTGTTGTGAAAAAGATATCTTCATCTCGTGCTACTTCTGGTTTTATCATTCTTAAAAAATATAAAATTAAAACCCCAGTCATAACTAATAACCCTAAAATGAAATTTGCTCCAAATGTAATATTTACCATAACAAATGTATATATTGTATAAAATTATTTTTAAAATTAAACGTCAGATCAATCATTTTTTTTGGGGGATTCGAGTTAAGGAATCTTTTTGGCTAACAAATAGCAATGCAAGACTAATAGGAATTACAACGATAAAAGCACCTGCAACCAAACTAAATAAAAAATTCGTTAAAGAAGATGTCATACTTTTTTCTCGACTTATTTTCAATAAATTTTTTTATTAAGAGATAATGTAATAGTCCGGAGAAAATTAACCTAGGTATTGTACTTGTACAGAAGATCTAGATTTTTTAGAAATAAATAACTCACACAGGAGTACAGTAAAAAGATTACTTTTATTTTAAAGAGTCTTAAAGGTACGACCTCTTTTAAATTGATAAGTATAGTTAAGGTATATCATGAGTTTATAACTAGCTATTTAACATTATAGTATATTTTTAATAGTGTTGCTAAAAAGTTTCAAATTTTTTAACAAACTCATATAATTCATATAATGATATACCTTAACTATACTTATCAAATAAATTGTTTATAAAGGAAACTCAAAGAGCTTAGTTCTTTAGAAAGTAAAAATATCTTCGAATATATGTCATATTACTATTTGACTTTATAGAAAGATTTTATAATATCCTTTAGATTACTGAAACTGAGGTACTAGATTTACGTGCTTTTTTAAATAATACGTAGCCCTTTGTCAAAGCATATAACGTATAGTCTTTTCCAATTCCAACATTTTTTCCTGCCTTAATTTTTAAACCACGTTGTCTTATAATAATGTTGCCAGCTTGAACTTTATAACCTTGAACACATTTTACACCAAGTCGCTTTGATTGTGAATCCCTTCCATTCTTTGTGCTACCTGCACCTTTTTTATGAGCCATAATAAATTATTTGTATTATTTTTTTGAGTTTACCTTGCTTCATTCTAAAATAATGTGCTAAGAAGAGTCAATATGAGAAAAGTTATATTTTATATGAGAAATAATTTTACCTTTTAAAATTTACTAAAAGTTTCATTACATATTTAAAACGCTTTTTATACTTAGACTAGGAAAATATAGAGATCTAATCAAATGTGGATATAGTTATGAATAATTTAATTATTTCATTTAATTCAACAAAGGTTTTTCAATCCCTGGAAAAGCCTTTTATTAAAACAAGCCTTCCAATTCTATCTCCTGGCGACACAGTGAAAATTGGGGTTCTTATAAAAGAAGGTAATAAGGAGAGGATTCAATACTACCAAGGAGTCGTTATTGCTCAGAATAATAGAGGAATTAATAAAACGATCTTAGTTCGAAGGATTATTCAGGGAATTGGAGTAGAGAGAACCTTTTTACTTCATTCACCTAAAGTCGAATCAATTGAGATAAAAAAATCTTCCCGAGTTAGAAGATCCAAATTATATTATTTACGGGCTTTATCGGGTAAAGCAAGTCGTTTAAAACAGAGATTCAATTAAATCTGATTTGCATCTAGCTGGGTTTGAACCAGCGTTGTTCTACTAAGAAGACGGATTATGAGTCCGTTGCCTTCAACCACTCGGCCATAGATGCATAAATTTTTATGGAGCTGGTGGGATTTGAACCCACGTCCATCTAAGGATATGTAAATAATTTATTTTTCACAGATATAGTTCTTTTTATACCTTTTGTTCAAAAAAATAAAAGGTACAAATAAGAACATAAACTATTATTTTTATATGAAATAGAATAAATATGTTATGTTAGTCTTTTCCTATAACTTCCTAATCTAAATTCCTTTAGAGAAATGTAATATATATATCCATATCAGTCCTACATTACAATTGGGACTAATATTAGAAGACAAATAGTTTACGCAAAAATTTGATGTTTTTTAAAGTTAATAATATTGTTTGCAATTATTTTTATTTGCTATGTACATATAGTACATTATGATCTGCTTATAAATTTTCTTATCCTTAAATGTCGATGCCAAAACAGCCCCTATAAGTAAATTTGAGCAAGGAAGGACTCGAACCTACAACCTTCGGATTCGGAATCCGATACTCTTTCCTTTGAGATACATGCTCAAATAATTAGAGAGAATTTTGGACCGCGAAAAGAAGTCCAAATATAAAATAAAAAGCTATTAAAGTCTTGATTAATTTGTCTAATATGTTTTCCGCTTTACTTGAACTTTCAAAGAAAGGAAACGGTGTTATATTTTCTTGTAAACTTTGTTCATCTGGACTTCTAAGAAGTAATACCAAAATTAATAAAATATTAGTTAGTACCGATAGAATATTAAAAACTTTCATGGTCGTTTCAATTTTGATAACTTCTTATTGCATAAGTTAAATAATCTATTTATTATTTCAATTTAGCATGTTTTTAGTATTTTATCCTTGAACTTTTAATAATAAAAATCCTAAACATAGACCTACTAGTACCATACTAAAGCATAATATAGCAATCGATAATATTTCTCCACCCATATTTTAATCCTCAGTTAAATTTCTATTTTGCAAAATCCTAAAACCCATTCCGTCCCCAAACAATTAGAGAAAGAGAAAATGTAAATATCATCATGATTGTAGCCCAACCTAAACTGATTATGTCCATTTGTAACCTCAAAATTTTATAAAATTATATAACCATCACAAATTATAGTGTATAATGTATTTTAAGTAAAAGTCAAAATTGTTGATTAATTTTATAAACAAGATAATTATAACTACCTACATATATTTATAACTTAAGGAACAAATATTTATGATTAACTCTCTTCCAAGTAATCAACACACTGTAGTGAAAACAAAGGCTCCAACAAATGAATCATTATTAACGCCACGTTTCTATACAACTGATTTTGATGCAATGGCGAACTTAAATATTGCATCAAATAAATTGGAAATTCAATCTATTATAGAAGAATTCCGTATGGACTTTAATCAATATCATTTTATACGAGATCGTGAGTTCAATCGCTCATGGGAACATTTTGATGACCAAACTAGATCGTTATTTATAGAATTTTTAGAACGGTCTTGTACAGCAGAATTTTCAGGATTTTTACTATACAAAGAGCTTTCTCGAAATCTAAAATTAAAGAATACTATACTAGCCGAAGGTTTTGCCTTCATGTCTCGAGATGAAGCTCGCCATGCAGGATTTTTGAATAAAGCAATGAGTGATTTCAATTTGACTTTAGATCTAGGATTCTTAACGAAAAGCCGAAAGTACACATTTTTCTCTCCTAAATTTATTTTTTATGCTACCTATTTATCAGAAAAAATTGGATATTGGCGTTATATTACAATTTATCGTCATTTAGAAAAGCATCCAAAATTTCGTATCTATCCGATATTCAGATTTTTTGAAAGTTGGTGTCAAGACGAAAATCGTCATGGTGACTTTTTTGCAGCAATTTTAAAGTCTCAACCAGATTTATTGAATAATACGGTAGCTAAGCTGTGGTGTCGATTTTTTTTACTCTCTGTATTTGCAACAATGTACTTAAACGACTTACAAAGGAAAGACTTTTATTCGACTCTCGGTTTAGATGCCCAAAAATTTGACGTTCATGTAATAAAAAAAACTAATCAAAGCGCAGGGCGACTATTTCCTGTTATTTTAGATCTAGAGCATCCAGAATTTTTCAAACGACTAGATAAATGTGCAATAGCAAATCTGAAATTGCTTAAGCTTACCTCTAATGATTCAAAACACTCCGGTCATATGGCGCAAAAGCTTATTTATGGATTAAATAAACTGTCAAATTACTTTATTTTAACAATTAATTTAATTAGGCTATATTTTATAAAGCCAATACAAGTTCAAAAAAATTGGAATGCTATTTACTAGTTAAAGAAAATTTATAATATTCTTTAAAACGAAAGAAGTATTATATAGTTGTTCTTGCTTTTAAACTTTGAATAAGAAGTTGCATTACTATAGCTTAAAGAAAAATAACTAAATAACTGGATATAATTTACTTATGGGTAGTTTTAAAGTACCACAGGTGGGACAAACTGCTCCAGATTTTCATGCTACAGCAGTTTTTGAAGAAGATTTCGTACGTATAAGATTATCAGATTATCGACATAAAAAATATGTTATTGTATTTTTTTATCCCTTAGACTTTACATTTGTTTGTCCAACAGAAATTATTGCATTTAGCGACCGCTTTGAAGAGTTTTCTTCACTAGGAGCAGAAATACTAGGGATTTCTATCGATAGCGAATATTCACATTTAGCTTGGTTACAAACTCATCGAGAAAACGGAGGATTAGGTAGATTAAATTATCCTCTAATCTCTGATATAACAAAGGAAGTCAGTAGAGGATATAATGTGCTTCTTTCTTCTGGAGTCGCTTTGAGAGGTTTATTTATAGTTGATAAGGAGGGAGTAATACAATATTCGTCAGCTAATAATCTATCATTTGGACGGAGTGTTGACGAAACTTTACGAATTTTACAGGCAATTCAATATGTGCAACAAAGTCCTGATGAGGTTTGTCCTGCTGATTGGAATCCTGGGGATGAAACCATTAATATTACTAATATAGAAAGACCTCTTGAACCGCTTTTTTCTGTTCTAGAAAATGATGAATGTTAAAAAACTCATGCTAATAATTTTATTTTTAAGTTAATAAGGAATTTATTCATGTCAAAATTGAAAGTACGAAAAGCAGCTAGAAAACGGTATAAACTTATTTCCAACAAGATGTTTCTCAGAAAAAAGGCTTTTAAAAGTCATCTTTTGGAAAAGAAGTCAACTAAACAAAAAAGAAACCTAGCTAATGTCATAATAGTAAGCAAAGCAGATAGTAAAGCGATAAAAAAAATGTTAATCTGTTAACGTCATTATTGTTGATTCTATGTATTTATAAGTATATATATTTTTTTTAGAGTTTATTACAAATTATGGTTAGAATAAAAAGAGGGAATGTTGCACGTAAAAGAAGAAAAAAGATCTTAAATCTTGCTAAAGGGTTTTGTGGATCTCATTCAAGTTTATTTCGCGTAGCAAATCAACAAGTCTTGAAAAGTCTATTATATGCCTATATCGGTAGAAAAGAAAAAAAACGTATGTTTAGGCAATTATGGATTACTCGGATTAACGGGGCTGTTAGAAACTATGGGACAAACTATAGCAAGTTTACTCATAGTTTAAAAGTTTCCAATATCCTTTTAAATCGAAAAATGCTATCACAATTGGCTATCATAGATCCTTCTGGTTTTTCATCACTTGTTAGTTTTAAAATGTAAAAGAAGTTGAATAGAATAACTAGTACTAAAAATTACAAGTATTCTAGTTATTCTCTTCAAAATATTTCACGGAAAAAAAAAGTAAAAATGAAAAGTATAATACGTGTATTAGTAGAACAAGAATCTGGAGCTTTAGTTCGAATTGTTGGGTTAATAAGTCGTCGTCGATTCAAACTAGAAAGTTTTTCTATAGGATCATGTGAGAGAAAAAATTTGGCTAGATTAACGATAGTAATGACTGATGAATCAACAGATAGAAATAAATCAATTCAGTTAACTAAACAACTAAAAAAGATCATTAATGTTTTAGAAGTTAAAGATGTAACATCTATTCCAATTATAGAAAGAGAGTTAACACTAATAAAACTTAAGGTCACAAATTTAGAGAAAGAGGAAGTTATATCTTTGAGTAAAGTTTTTAATTTTAGAATTATTGATATATCACATTACACTCTCAGTTTAGAAATATCTTCTAGTTCGGAGAAGCTTTTTGCCTTAGAGAAATTGCTTCACAAGTATAAAGTTATTGAGTTTACTAAAACTGGAAAAATAACTCTTATTCGCGAATCAAGTAACAATACTCTATCTTCAAAAAGTGATTTAACTTATAAACTTCCCATATCATTAACTGATATGCAATCTCATTTAAAAGAGAATAAAAAGCAAGTACCAAAGTCCCATACTAAAAAAATACGAGATTACACTAGAATATTAAATGAGCACCAGGAGAATAAAATCATTCGACCTAGACAATTTGAGAAGAAACGCTATGCTTACTTATGGCGCTAAGTATATCTCAATCACACATGGGATTTTACTTCACTATACATAAGATTTTCTACTCGAAGAATGTATCGAATCTTAGATAATAATAACAATATGTATTACTTGGTAACCAACTACCGGGTTTTTCTTCGTAAGATAAACAATTATTCATATCCCATTCTATTTCATACTTTCTCGAAATTTTCTTATCAAACGAGTTTATAATCGTTAGAATGGGATTTTGAGGAAAAACACTTTTTTTCTGTATTAGCTTTGGTATAGATTTCCTCTCCATGAAGTCTTTCTATCAAAAAGTAAGTACAACAGCTGTTTACATGAGAACAATTAAGACAAATACACATAATTTTTAATATTTGGGTGTTTATTTTAGTAAGTTCCAATGACATTTAATAGTGGGGGCAGAGGGACTTGAACCCTCACGACTTTACAGTCAACGGATTTTCATTTCTATTTGATTTTCATCACTCGTATCATACGTTCAAATCGAGTTAGAAATTGGACTCTCTCTTTACCTCTTAAGGTAGTTCCCGTCGAGTCTCTGCACCTTTTTTGCATCTAAATCGTTTTCTTTTTAGTGTAAAATTTGGCTCAGGATTGTCTTATCTCTTTAAAGCTTAGAACATAATATGTTTATTACTTATTAGTTTACTTAAAAAACTTAGATTTCCCTGAATTTGAGAACTTACTTAGTTGAATACTTCACACTCAATGCCCAAAACTTTAAGTCCGTTGCGTCTACCATTCCGCCATGCCCCCTTTAATTGATTTGCCATTTGTATGATAAATGAGGCGCTATTTGCAAAAACATACTTAACCAACCTAACTAGATATTAGGCGACACCCAGATTCGAACTGGGGATAGAGGATTTGCAATCCACGGCCTTGAACCACTTGGCTACATCGCCTTTCGCTTTCACAATAGCATTCGTGATATGTTATAGCACACGGTGTGCGCAACACATTTATACCGTTGATCTCTCTAATTTGTAAAGTTTTTAAAGTGCAAAGAAATGTTAAAAATAATTAAAATAAATTATAACTTCTTCTTATATAAGGTTTTGACCAGTCGTTGGTATAATTCGCTCGGCGTGATGTTTCGAGAGAAAACAAGAGAATCTTTATTTTACTTTGTTACTAACTAGTTTGAATAAATAACGGATTCTTTTAGTTTTTTTTAGACTGAAAAATATCTAGTTTTCTCCTTCATGTTTATAGTTTATACTCGTACCTACTTATAATGTTCCATAAAGTTATCAAAATTATTAAGAGACCTTTATCTGGAGAGAAAATAGATGCCTGAGAACGTACAAGAGCGTACTAGACTTAAAAGTGAACGTTATGAATCCGGTGTAATTCCCTATGCGAAAATGGGCTATTGGGATGCTGACTATAACGTTAAAGAAACTGATATTCTAGCATTGTTCCGTATTACTCCACAACCTGGAGTAGATCCTGTTGAGGCTGCTGCTGCCGTGGCCGGTGAATCGTCAACGGCTACATGGACAGTAGTATGGACAGATTTACTTACGGCTTGTGACATCTATAGAGCAAAGGCGTATAGAGTAGATCCAGTGCCAGGTACAAATGATCAGTTCTTCGCTTACATAGCTTATGAATGTGATTTGTTTGAAGAAGGTTCTCTTGCAAACTTAACAGCCTCTATCATAGGTAATGTGTTTGGTTTTAAAGCAGTTAAAGCTTTACGTCTAGAAGACATGCGAATCCCTTTCGCTTATTTAAAAACTTTCCAAGGACCAGCTACAGGTGTAATTGTAGAAAGAGAGAGATTAGATAAGTTCGGACGTCCTTTATTAGGAGCTACGGTAAAACCAAAGTTAGGTCTTTCAGGTAAAAACTATGGACGCGTTGTTTATGAAGGTCTTCGTGGTGGTCTTGATTTCCTTAAAGATGATGAAAACATCAATTCTCAGCCTTTCATGCGTTGGAAAGAACGTTATTTATACTGTATGGAAGGTGTAAATCGTGCTGCTGCTGCAACTGGTGAAGTGAAAGGTTCTTACCTTAATATTACTTCGGCAACAATTGAGCAAATGTATGAACGTGCCGAATACGCACATGCCATTGGTAGTGTAATTGTGATGGTCGATTTAGTTATTGGTTACACAGCAATTCAAACTATGGCGATTTGGGCTCGTAAAGCAGAAATGATTTTACATTTACATCGCGCTGGTAATTCTACCTACGCTCGCCAAAAGAATCATGGTATTAATTTCCGAGTAATTTGCAAATGGATGCGTATGTCAGGTGTGGACCATATTCATGCAGGTACAGTTGTTGGGAAATTAGAAGGTGATCCTTTGATGGTTAAAGGTTTCTATAATACATTACTATTAACACAACTAAAAATTAATCTAGCAGAAGGTCTATTTTTCGATATGGACTGGGCTTCTTTACGCAAATGTGTTCCTGTAGCTTCTGGTGGTATACATTGTGGTCAAATGCATCAACTTCTTTATTACCTAGGTGATGATGTTGTCCTTCAATTTGGTGGTGGTACAATTGGGCATCCCGATGGTATTCAGTCGGGTGCAACAGCAAATCGAGTAGCTTTAGAAGCAATGGTACTAGCTCGTAACGAGGGTCGCGACTATGTTGAAGAAGGACCACAAATCCTTCGAGATGCTGCAAAAACTTGTGGCCCTTTAAAAGCTGCCTTAGATTTATGGAAAGATATTACCTTTGAGTATACTTCAACAGATACACCTGATTTCGTTGAAACTGCAACTGAAAGTAAATAATTAATTTAGTAAAAAAATCAAAAGCTTATATTTATATTTAAGGAGTATTTGAATAGTGAGACTTACACAAGGTTGTTTTTCATTTTTACCAGATTTAACTGATGACCAAATAAAAAAGCAAGTTGATTATGCCATCTCTAAAGGTTGGGCAGTTAGTGTAGAATGGACGGATGATCCACATCCACGTAATTCGTACTGGGAATTATGGGGTCTTCCTTTATTTGATGTTAAAGATTCAGCTGCATTAATGTATGAACTTGCTGAATGTCGTCGGGTAAATCCTGAAGGCTATATTAAAATTAATGCTTTTGATGCTAGCATTGGTACTGAAAGTTGTGCACTATCGTTTATTGTCCAACGACCAAGTGAAGAACCAGGCTTCTACCTAGAACGTAACGAAGTTCAAGGACGTAATATCCAATATACAATTTCGAGTTACGCAGTGCAAGCTCGTCCGTCAGGCGATCGTTATTAAATTTTTTGAAGGTAGGTCGAATTGAGAATTACGATTGTTTAAATTAATTTTTAATTTGTTTTACCATATGAAAAGCTTTGGTAAAACAAATTATTGGAGAGATGGCAGAGTGGTCGATTGCGTCTGATTTGAAATCAGATGAACGTTAGGCGTTCCGTGGGTTCGAATCCGACTCTCTCCTTTTTATAATTTTATTATTGAGTTATTTGCCTTTTCACAAAGAGTTTCCCATTTATAAATAATTCCACTTGCATAAAAGAGTATAGTAAGATAGAATATGGATTAGATATTGATTTTTACTTATAAGGATAATAAAATGGCAAATAATAAATCAGCAAAAAAACGTATAAAGATTACTAGAAGAAATCGTGCTCAAAATATTTCATATAAATCTATAATTAAGACTTCTATAAAGCATTATCAAAATAAATTAAAGATTTACTCAGAAGAACCAAACTTACAGAATTATTTACTTAGTAAAGAGTATTTGAAAAAAGTTTTTAGTAATATTGATAAAGCAACGAAAAGAAATGTCTTACATAAAAATAATGCTAGTAGAAAAAAGTCAAAACTCTCTTCACTTTTAAAAAAAGAACACACAGACTAATTTTTTGATCTTGTTCTCGTATATCTTTTTGTGAATTTTTACATATTTCTATGAAAAAGAATTTGAATACTAAAACTGTACCACAAAAATTTTCCGCAAACCTTCCAGATTTATCAGAAATACAAAGAATAAGTTTTTGCTGGTTTTTAACTGATGGGTTACCACAAGAAGTAACAAATTATCCATCAATGATAAATCAAAAAAGCAATATTGAATTATTAGTTTATGGTCAAGAATATAAAATACGATATCCCAGATACAGTACCTTAACTGCCTTGAGAAAACGAGGTAATTACAGTTTAAAAATTTATGTCTTGATGGGACTAAGGAAAAAGAAAGTCTCCCCACAAGGTATATTACATATACAAAACTCTAATATTAAAGAACAGGTTTTTCTTGGGGAATTACCATTGATGACTCGTAAAGGAACCTTTATTTTTAATGGATGCGAAAGGATTATAATTAACCAACTAATTAGAAGTCCAGGTGTTTATTATAAACGAATAAATAAAGATAAAAGAATTTTATTTGAAGCTACTGTTATTACCAATCATGGTTCATGGTTAACATTTGAATTGGAATATAATTTAATTTGGGTGAGAATTGATAAGAAATATCGAATTCCAATTAACTGGTTTTTAATTGGGCTATCTTTAAGTGAACAAGAGATCTATGGAACTATACAGAACTATGACTTTTTGAGGAGTAGTATTCGATCAATGATTTCTCTCATTGATGAAAAAATGAATAAAGATGATAACTTTGAAGATTTAAATCTCTCTATTTATTTCGCAATTTTAAGAACTAAAGAGCTTTTAAAAACTCGAGTACTGAGCGCTGATTATTATGATCTTGGGGAAATTGGGCGTCTAAGGCTTAATCAAAAGTTAGGGATCAACGTACCTTTGACTATAAAAATTTTGACGTCCTTAGACATCTTAAAAATTATTGATTCCTTAATAAATATTAGTTTATATAATGGCAAGTTAGATGATATTGATAATTTAGAAAACCGAAGAGTCCGTTCTATTGGCGAATTATTGCAACTACAATTAAGAACTGCTTTAACTAGATTAAAAAGTAATATCCTATCAAACGAAAAATTTCCTATGGAACTTTCTTCTACTAAAAAACCTAAAAAGCGTAGAAAATCCAAGGAAAAAAATGTTTCAAAAAAGGCAAAGAGGAAAAATTTGTCAGAAGACGAAACTACAAAGGTTGATAGTAACTTATTGAAATCAATACCAACCGGTAAAGACAAAGCTAAGATTAATTTAGCCTCTTCAGAAGAGGTAGAAGTGTTAAGACCAAGCTACCTTGTTAGTCCAAGAATTATGACATCGATAATGCGGGAATTTTTTGGCCTAAGTCCACTCTCACAATATTTTGATGAAACTAACGCTTTAGCTCAAATTACTCATAAACGAAGAATTAGTTCCTTGGGACCAGGAGGATTAAATGGTGAACATGTAAGTTTTGCTGCAAGGGATATACATCCAACGCAATATGGTCGGCTTTGTCCTATCGAAACTCCAGAAGGCCAGAAGGCTGGTTTAATTTCTTCATTAGCAACCTATGCCAAGTTAAATAGATTTGGCTTTGTGAAAACGCCCTTTTTTAGAGCTTACAGAGGTGAAGTATTAAAAAATTCGGAGCCTATATATTTAACAGCCGAGAAAGAAGATTTTTATCGAATTGCTGCAGCCGATGTTCCCTTAACTTCAGATAATTTTTTTAAAAATTTGATGGTTCCTGTTCGTTTTAACAAAGAATTTATTACGGTTGAAAAATCTAATGTTGATTTAATTGCAGTGTCACCTATACAGATTATTTCTACTGGAGCCTCACTGATTCCATTTTTGGAACATGATGATGCAAATCGTGCTTTAATGGGGTCTAATATGCAAAGACAGGCCGTTCCTTTATTGTATCCAAAAAAGCCAATCGTTGGAACAGGAATCGAGTATCAAGTTGCTTCGGATTCAAAAGTCGGTGTTGTAAATTTATTGCCAGGACGTGTAAAGTCTGTTCATTCAGATCGAATAATTATTACTACTGATTTTAGTTCTAAAATCTATTTTTTAGATAAATATCGTCGATCAAATCAAGAGACAATAATTAATCAAAAACCAATTATTTGGCCGGGAGAATTAGTTGAAATCGGGCAAATTATTGCAGATGGACCTGCCATGGATATGGGTGAATTGGCTTTAGGCCAAAATTTAACGGTAGCTTATATGCCTTGGGAAGGTTATAACTACGAAGATGCTATTTTAGTAAGTGACAAATTAGTGCGCAACGATATTTTTACGTCTATTCATGTAGAAAAACATCAAGTCCAAGTTAAGGAAACACCAACTGGAGTAGAAGAAGTAACTAGAGAGTTACCTAACATTAGTGTAAAACGCAAAGCTAACTTAGATAAAAATGGGTTAGTAAAGATAGGAACTTTTGTCCGACCAGATGATATTCTAGTTGGAAAATTGACCCCAAAAGCAACTTCAGAAGAAATGCCGGAAAGTAAATTACTTAGAGCTGTTTTTAATATAAAAGCTTCTGACTTAGAGGACACTTCACTAAGATTACCAAATGGGATTTCTGGTCGTATCCTTGATATACAAACCTTATGTGAAGATAATGGAACTAGGTTACCTTCAGGCATATCTAAACTAATTTATATATTTATTGCACAACTAAAAAAAATCAAAATCGGTGATAAAATTGCTGGACGGCACGGTAACAAAGGTATAATATCCAATATTGTACCCATCCAAGACATGCCGTTTTTGCCAGATGGTACATCAGTTGATATTCTTTTAAATCCCCTAGGGGTACCTTCACGTATGAATGTAGGTCAGATCTTCGAATGTTTGCTAGGCTTAGCTGGAGATTATTTGAATCGAAGATTTAAAATGTTACCCTTTGATGAAATGTATAAACCAGAAGCTTCACGAACATTGGTAAACAAAAAATTAAGACAGGCTGCGATTCAAACAAATAACCCTTGGCTTTTTAATAATCATTCTCCAGGTAAAGTTCTACTTACAGATGGAAGAACTGGAGAAGTATTTGAAAATCCTATATTAGTAGGTAAACCTTACATAATAAAACTTATTCATTTAGTTGATAAGAAAATACATGCGCGGTCAACTGGTCCTTATTCTCTAGTAACTCAGCAGCCCCTTGGTGGTAGGTCAAAACATGGTGGTCAAAGATTTGGGGAAATGGAAGTTTGGGCGCTAGAGGCTTTTGGGGTGGCTTACACTCTTCAAGAATTACTAACTATAAAGTCAGATGATATGGATGGGCGGAACGCTGTTTTTAATGCTATAATAAAAGGTCATGCTATACCAAAACCAGGCATACCAGAATCATTTAAGGTTTTAATACGAGAATTACATGCTCTAGGTTTAGATATAACCACACATGCAGTGGAAAAACTAGAAACTGGTGAGATTGTTGCTCAAAAAGTAGATTTATTAGATAATTTTACAATAAATCTTAGTTTTTAATTATATATCCTGCTTTTATAAATCATAATTAAAAAGATGAAGAGACAATTTGAATACGTAAAAATTAATTTAGCATCGCCCGAACAAATTCGAGGATGGGGTGAAAAATATTTACCAACGGGAGAAGTTGTTGGTGAAGTAACTGAATCAGAAACAATTAATTATCGAACTTATAAACCAGAAAAAGGCGGACTTTTTTGTGAGAAAATCTTTGGTCCTATCAAAAATTGGGAATGCGGTTGTGGACAATACACCCAAAGCTTTGATGATGGTATTATTTGTGAAAATTGTGGGGTAGAAGTTACTGAATCTAAAGTACGTCGTCATAGGATGGGCTACATTCGTTTATTAGTTCCTGTCGCACATATTTGGTATCTTAAAGGTTCTCCTAGCTTTTTATCGATAGTTTTAAAACAATCTGTAAAAACCTTAGAGGAAATGATTTATGGTAAAGATTTAAAGGAAGAAGGATTCTTAGATGAAGAAAATGAAGAAGATGAAGAGATAATTAATAAAAAACATTTTTTCTCCGGAAATCAACTCGAAGGAATTAACTCGCTATACAATAGACTTAAAAAAATTAACTTAAGGGACGAGATTGAGAAAAGTCGTGAAATAATGTTATGTGCAAAGTCAGCGAAACCTTTTGAAGATGCCATTAAAAGAATTCGAATTCTTGAGAACTTCTTGTCAACGAATACAAAACCAGAATGGATGCTCCTATACTTCCTTCCTGTTATTCCTCCTGGTTTAAGACCTATAATAAAATTGGAAAATGGTAGATTCGCTAGTTCAGATCTTAATGAACTTTACCGAAGAATTATTATTAGGAATAAGCGCTTAGGAAGATTAATGTCCGTTCATGCACCTAGTGTTGTGTTAAATACAGAAACACGAATGATTCAAGAATCTATTGATACATTAATTGATAACGGAAAAAGAGGAGCAACAGTAGTAGATAGCCATAAACGTCCTCTAAAATCGCTAGCAGATATTATTGAAGGTAAACAAGGACGTTTTCGACAAAATCTCTTAGGAAAACGAGTAGATTATTCAGGTCGTTCGGTTATTATTGTGGGACCTCAATTAGAATTAAATCAATGTGGTCTACCTTATGAAATGGCAATTGAATTGTTTTTGCCCTTTCTTATGCATAAATTAATTTATCAGGGATTAGCAAATTCAATTAACAAGGCTAAAAAAATCATCTATAACAATAAGTCTTTTATTTGGGGGCTACTAAAAGAAATACTTGGCCGACATCCAGTTATTTTAAATCGAGCACCAACTTTACATCGTTTAGGTGTCCAAGCTTTTGATGCTATTTTAGTAACTGGCCGTGCTATACAATTACATCCTCTCGTTTGTCCAGCTTTTAATGCAGATTTTGACGGAGATCAAATGGCTGTTCATATACCTTTATCATTTGAATCACAAATAGAAACAAGATTATGTTTGTTAGCTCCAAATAATTTTCTGTCACCTGCAACAGGAGATCCTGTTATTCAACCAACTCAAGATATGGTTTTAGGTTTCTATTATTTAACTGCTCAAAATCATACTAATTTAAAAGGATCAAATCATTATTTCGGGAGTTTCGAAGAAGTAATTTTAGCTTATTCTCAAAAACAACTACATATTCATAGTTCGATATGGGTTCGGTGTCCTGTTAATATAGAATTGGATATTAAATTGGACTTACCAAAAATAGTTACCTTGAAAGATAGTAGAATAAAAATTTATAAAGATTTACAGAGAAAAGAGACACACAAAGGACACTTATTAGTTCAATATTTACGTACTACTCCTGGTCGTGTTATTTTTAATCAGGAAGTCAATAATTTATTGTTTAACTAGAAAAAACTTAGATATGAGAAAAAAATCAAGAATATTTTGCAATAAGATTGTTAACAAGCAGGAATTAAAAAAATTGATTAGTTGGGCATTTAAAAACTACGGACAAAGAAAAGCCGTTTTTCTTGTAGATCAGTTAAAGGCGCTTGGATTTGAGTATGCAACTAAATCAGGAATCTCTATTAGCTTAGAAGACTTAAAAGTCCCGCCAGTTAAAACTTTCCTAATGACCAAGGCTACTCAAGATGTAATACAAACAGAATTTGAGGTAAATAATGGCGAAATTACAGAAGTTGAAAGGTTCCAGAAAATTATTCGTATTTGGAATAATACCAGTGAAGATTTAAAGGACCGGGTTGTAGATTTCTTTAAGACGACAGATCCTTTAAACTCAGTTTATATAATGGCTTTTTCAGGGGCAAGAGGAAGTCTTGCACAAGTTCGTCAACTTGTTGGAATGAGAGGATTAATGGCAGACCCAAATGGTCAAATAATTGATCTACCAATTACGACAAATTTTCGTGAAGGTTTGTCAGTTACAGATTATATAATTTCGTCATATGGAGCCAGAAAGGGTATTGTAGATACGGCTATTAAAACAGCCGATTCTGGTTATTTGACTCGACGGCTAGTGGAAGTTGCACAAGGTATTATTATTAGTGAACGAGATTGTTACACTAGGTCTGGTTTACTATTAAGAAAAAGAGTTACGAAAAATGAAGTTCCATTGTCTTTGAAACAGAGAGCAATTGGAAGAGTTTTAGCTAATGCAGTTTTCAGTCCAAAAAATGGTCAGATTTTAGGAAAAAGAAATCAATGTATTACTCCACATCTAGCAGAGGAATTTACTAATTTTCAGATTCCTAGTATTCTTATTCGGTCACCGCTAACGTGCGAATGCCGTCGTTCAGTTTGTCAACAATGTTACGGATGGAATCTAGCTTCAGCCAAGCTCGTAGATTTGGGAGAATCAATTGGAATAGTAGCGGCACAGTCAATTGGTGAACCTGGAACACAATTAACTATGCGGACCTTCCATACTGGAGGGGTTTTTACGAGCGAAAAAACTCGCCAAGTCCGTGCGAATCATGCAGGTTATATCAATTTCTTACCTACAATGAAAGCACGGTTTATACGTACAAATTATGGGCAAGATGCATTAATTAATGATAGGGATTCACATATACAATTAATTACTTATAGTAATGAAATAAAAAAAATTAAAGTTTCTCCTGAAACAATAATTCTTGTAAAGAATAAAATTTATGTAAAAAAAAATGACGTATTATTAGAATTCACTTCCAGAACTCGGAATATGTACCCTGCTGAAAAAGAGGTGAAATATGTATTAGCAAAACATGGCGGAGAAATTGTGTCCGAAGAAAAAGGATATCGACAGCCATTTGATAGCGAGCAATTCAAAGTGAATAAAGGAGTAAATCGCTTATTTTGGATATTATCTGGACAAGTTTATGATATTCCGATCAAAGCTAAAATAAACGCTCGAACATTTCAGAAAGTTTATAAGAATCAATCTTTAGCACAATCAAGAATAGTAACAATGATTGGTGGATTTGTTTCATTCTTAATGATTCCTTCAACGGAAAAGGTACTTGGAATAAAAATTAACAACTCATTTCGAATAACGAAACAAGCAAGGATCTTTATTGAAAGAAGTTACTTGGGTATAAGAAGTTGTAAAATGTATTTTTCAAGAAAATCTGATATTTCAATAAATTTCGGTCTTTCTCATGAACAACATTTCTTACTCGGGTATCTAAATAGTAGGAAGTTCAAAACAAGAACAGCAGGAACTTTTTATACTGATCAATTTTATAACTCAAGTAGTTCTAATAATCACTCAGAACGTAGAACAAGGTCAGGAGGAACAGTTTTTTATCTACCGAAAAGTACTGTAGAGACAACTACTGCTATTAGGAATTTTAAGTTTAAGAAAAGGAGTTTTGTTTCAAGAGATAAAGAGGTATTCCCCAATTTTTTTACAAGCGTAGAGGGGTTTGTTAACTTTGAAACGAAAAATAAAATAAAGGAAGTAAGTATTAAACCAGGTCTAAGATATTTTTTGAAAAATTCAATAGTTGATGTTGATACAATTGATCAACAATTATATTATCCTGGAGAAATACTATTTAAAACTATTGAAATTAAAAAGTTGAGTTATTTAGAAATTGAGAGTATTACAAAGCGAGGTATATATATTTATGTAAGACCAATTACTCGATATGAAGTAACTCGAGATAATTCTAGAAAGTTTCTTCAACGTAATTATTTTGGGGATATTAAACTGAAAGTTGGTAATTTTGTTATGAATGCTACCTCTGGAATAAATCTAAAGGGCAATGGTGCATTTCAATTTATTTATTCCCCTGTAGTATTTGATTACCCCTTACATAGTAATAATTCAGAGATTCGTTTTGAATTTAGAAATTCTAGGAAGAGAAAATCTTGGAGTGAAGTATTCTTAAACTGTTCGCAAACCTTTTTAATTGACCCTTTAATTCCGAAGGAATTAAAAAAAGATGATATTTCCGTAAACTTACTAGTACAAAACGAACAATTTGTCGAACCTTATAGTACTTTAATTGCTATTGATATTGTAGCGAGAAAAGATAATTTCATCTACGAAATTAAGCAAAAGTATACAGGTAAAAAACGCACTATTATTATGATTACAAAAGCTGACCATAAATCAATTTATCTTGATGATTTTGATCATCCATATAGAAAGGATCAATTCATTAAACGTGATCAAAAATTTGGCGGAAATTTGACCATTAGTTCATCTGGATTAATTAAAAAAGTTGATGGAAATAAACTTCTGTATCATTTAGGTCAACCCTATTTATTTTCTCAAGGAGCTTTTGTTAACAAGCTTCCTGGAGATTTTATCAAAACTCATGAAAATCTTGGACAACTAGTGTACGAAAGATTAAAAACTGGTGATATTGTCCAGGGCTTACCAAAAGTTGAGGAGATTTTAGAAGCTAGAAACCCTAAAAATCAAGCTGTTCTTTCGAAGAGACCTGGACTTATTTACGACATAGATCGGGACATACCCCAGTCAATCTTAATTTCAGCTAGACCCTCTTCTTTATATTTTGGAAATTACTTCGTTTCAAAAGCTAATCGACTGCTTGTTAAAAAATTTGATTTTGTCAATGTAGGACAACCATTAACAGAAGGCCCATTAAACCCTCATAATCTTCTTGATATCTATTTTCAGTACTTTTGTTCATTAAATACGTTGTCACTCTATCAATCTGCCTATTTTAGTATAAAGAAAGTACAATCGTTTTTAATATCATCAGTGCAATCAATTTATTTTTCACAAGGTGTTATAATTTCTGATAAACATATTGAACTTATTATCCGAGAAATGACAAGCAAGATTTGGATTGAGGACCCAGGAGAAACTAATTTTTTACCTGGTGATATTTTAGATTTAGAACAGGCTAATTTTATTAATCTTTCTCTGCGGTCAGAAAATAAAATTCTCTTTCGACCAATATTATTTGGAATCACAAAATCATCTCTAAAAGCTGATAGCTTTCTAGCAGCAGCTAGTTTCCAAGAAACAACACGAGTTTTAACAAATGCAGCTGTTCAAGGTAAAACTGATTGGTTAAGGGGATTAAAAGAAAATGTAATTACTGGTAGATTAATAACGGCTGGTACAGGATTCTATCTAAACAATGATTTGACTTATAAAAAAGCGCTATTGCCTCCAGTTGTTTCATCTCCAGAACAAGTTCTAAACTTAAGAGACCAATTAAATTCAAGATTCCAAAAACCAAAAATAAGTTTCAAAGTAAATAAATAGGACATTTTTTGTCTTTTATTACATCGTAAGGCTTTTAGATATTAAAAAAAAAGTTTATTATAATAAACTTTATAATTTCGGGTATAAGAGTATAATTATCGATGATCTATAATTCTATAAATAATGTTGTAAAATTAAATTTTAATTAAAGGACTACTAATCTTATGGCTAAAATTGAATTAGCTCAACTTTTAGAAGCAGGTGTGCATTTTGGGCATAAAGCTAAACGCTGGAATCCCAAAATGTTTCCTCATATTTATGCAGAACGAAATGGTATTCATATCTTAGATTTGATTCAGACAGCCCAATTACTAAAAGTGGCTTGCGATTTTAGTACGAAAATTGCAAAGAATAATAAGACGTTTTTATTTATTGGAACAAAGCGACAAGCTGCTGCAGTTATTGCTCATGCCTCGCAAAGATGCGGAGCATTTTATGTAAATCATCGATGGCTAGGTGGAATGTTAACTAATTGGACAACAATCAAAAGGAGAATAGAGCGGTTAAAAGAGTTAGAAGTTCAAGAAAAAATAGATGACTTTGCAGCTTTTCCAAAAAAAGAAGCTGCAGGTCTGAAAAATGAGCTGAGAAAACTCCAAAAACATTTTAATGGAGTCAAAGAAATGGAAGAACTCCCAGATGTTGTTATAATTATCGATCAAAAACGAGAAATAACTGCTGTTAAGGAAGCGCAATCTTTAAATATTCCTATTATTACAATTTTAGATACAAATTGTGATCCGAGTCTAACAACCTTAGGAATACCAGCAAATGATGATGCAGTTAAATCAATAAAATATATTATTGACACTTTAGTTGATAGTATTTGTTTAGGCCAGCAAAATATCTTGAAATACTGATTGTATAGTTACCAAAAATAATAAAATAGTGTTATGACCTTAGAAATTAATTCAGCATTAGTAAAAGAGCTTAGGGAAAAAACGGGTGCGGGAATGATGAATTGTAAAAAAGCTTTACAAGAAACCAATGGAGATTTTACAAAAGCTATTAAAACTTTAAGACAAAAAGGTTTATCAAACGCAGATAAGAAATTTAGTCGAAAAGCAACAGAGGGACTTATAAGTAGTTATATACATACGGGAGGAAGAATCGGAGTTTTGGTTGAAGTTAATTGTGAAACAGATTTTGTTGCCCGACGAACTGAATTTCAAGACTTAGTAAAAAATATTGCGATGCAAATTGCTTCTTCGCCTAAGGTAACTTTTATTAGTCTGGACAATATTCCTAAAGAAATTTTTGCTGAAGAAAAGGAAATTGAGCTAAATAAAGCTGATCTTATTGATAAGTCTATAGAGATGAAGGAAAAAATAGTTTTAGGAAGAGTAGAGAAAACTTTAAAAAACTTAACACTACTTAACCAAGCATTTATCAGAGATCCAAATATTACAGTTGAAGAGCTTATAAAAGAAAAGATTTCTCTACTAGGAGAAAATATCAAAATAAAACGTTTTATTTGTTATACATTAGATAATTAAAATTTAATAGTATAAAAGCTTTTTTTGGAATAAATCATATTTCTTTAGATATTCAAGATATAATTATATTATATGTATAGCTTTGTTCTACTGTTTGCTTTATTATAAATGTCTAATAAAAATTTACTATGGATACTGTTCAATATATTAACTTTACTAATTTAAAGTCATCATTAATATTATCAGATGTTGAGGTTGGAAAACACTTATATTTAGAGATTGGAACTATTACCTTTCATGGTCAGGTTCTAATCGTAAGTTCTATAGTTATTTTAGTAATAATTCTATTTGCATTCTTAGGAACTTCACGCAGAAAAACAGTGCCAGAGGGCTGGCAAAATTTCATGGAATCAGTTGTCGAATTTGTTAAAGACATTGCTCAAAATCAATTAGGAGAAAGCGCTTATAGACCCTGGCTTCCATTTATTGGGACCTTATTTTTATTCATTTTTGGTTGTAACTGGGCAGGTGCGCTAATTCCGTGGAAATTAATAAAATTATCGGAAGGGGAATTTGGGGCTCCTACTAATGATATTAATACAACGGTAGCTCTATCTTTACTAACGTCATTTATGTATTTTTATGCAGGGTTAAGTACAAAAGGACTTGGTTATTTTAAACGATACATTGAACCTACCCCATTATTATTACCAATTAATATTTTAGAAGATTTTACAAAGCCCCTTTCCCTTAGTTTTCGATTATTTGGGAATATATTAGCAGACGAATTAACTGTTTCAGTGCTTGCATTGTTAGTTCCATTAATTATTCCTCTTCCCGTAATGTTATTAGGAGTATTTGCTAGTTCTGTTCAAGCTCTAATTTTTTCCACCTTAGCTGGTGCCTATATTGCGGAAGCTGTTGAAGAGCATTAAATGTGTTATCTGAAATTTGTTAATTTTTTCGATATCTATAAAAAACATAAACTGTATGGATCCAATTATTTCTGCTGCATCTGTTATCGCTGCTGGTCTTGCTGTTGGTTTAGCAGCAATTGGCCCTGGAATTGGCCAAGGTACGGCTGCTGGTCAAGCTGTTGAAGGAATTGCTCGTCAACCAGAAGCCGAAAATAAAATTCGTGGTACTTTACTTCTAAGTTTTGCCTTTATGGAAGCCCTAACGATTTATGGTTTAGTGGTAGCTTTAGCATTATTATTCGCAAACCCATTTACTAGCTAATATTTAACCAAGCTAGACAATTAGAGTTTTAATCTTAGTTAAAACTTTAATTGTCTGTCTTTTTGTTTTAAACAGTTTGTCTATATTACTTTAAGAATAAAAATTATGTATGATTTCGTGCTAATGTTAGCAACCGAGAAGACAGGGGGATTATTTGATTTTGATGGTACATTACCTGTAATCGTATTGCAGTTTCTAGGACTTATGTTTGTCTTAAATTCTATGTTGTATGCCCCTCTTCTAGAAACTATAGATACGAGAAATTTTTATATTAGAAGAAGCTTGGAGAAAGCATCAACTTTTTTAACTGAAGCTAATCAGTTAAATCTAAAGTATGAAAATAAAGCTACAAGGGCTCGTAAGGCTGCAAAGATAGATATTGTAACTTATCAAAAATTATATAAAGATATTTTAGATAATGAAATGAGATCTTCGCAAAATTCTATTGATGATTTTGTCGCGGAAACGACTAAAAATTTTGACGATAATAAAGAAAAAATTTTAGCAAGTCTGGATAATGAAATTGATTCACTAAGTAATCAAATAACTACAAAAATTCTTTCGTAGTTTAAGAGTTGCACTTTAATCCAAAAACCTATGTTTATGATAAATCATATGTATTACATTATTTTAGCTAACGAAAATTTTAGTGTCACAATCAATACCGACATTTTTGAAACTAATGTTATAAATATAATTCTTCTTTTGATTGTACTCTTTCTTGTCCTGAGCAACTTTCTTAAAGAAAGTTTAGGTTCACGTAAAAAAAAGATTACCACCGATGTCGAAAATGCTGAAGAGCGCTTAGTCGAGGCAAAGAAGCGATATAAAGAAGCTGAGAAACAGTGGTCACAGATTCAAATTGTTATTGAAGATATTTACCAACAAGCACAGCAAACTAAGCAAAATATTTTGAAAGTTAAATGTAATATAGCTAAGCAAGATCTTTCCAAAAAATTTGGTGCAGCGACGACAATTTTACGTTATCGTGAACAAAAAACCTTTGATGATGTAATTAAAGAAGTATCAGAAAGAGCATTAAAGAAAGTTGTTATAAAACTTCAAAAGGAATTAGGAGAGAAAGAGCAAATTGATCTCGTAAATAGCAAAATAAAGTTATTAGAGGATAATTACTGATGACTAATACTATAATTAATGCGAAGATCGCGAGTCCTTATTCGGAGGCTTTATTCCAATTGGGATTAGGTTTATACTTGAAAGAAAATAATCCAAATCTCTTTTTTCAAATTATTTTTGACATACAAGATCTGCTTACATTATTAAGGGCCACTCCAGTTTTACAAGAGTACTTAGTAAATCCTTTGATTTCAAGTAAAAATAAGAAGGTTATTTTAGAAAAATGTTTAAGAGAAGAAACGAGTCTTCACACAAAAAACTTTTTGAACCTATTAGTTGACCAGAAGAGAATTGAATTTGTCGAAATTATTGCACAAACATTTATGGATAAAGCATATGAATTTGTTTGTTTAAAATTTGTTGAAATTTGTTCTACCTATGAGTTGAGCAAAGCGCAACAGAAAGCATTGATTAGAAAGCTTAGGGTAATTTTAGGACCTGAGGTTACAGGACCTGATGTTGATGTTCAATATCCTAACATCGCGTTATCATTGCGAGTAGATAAAGATCTTTTAGGAGGATTTGTCATTAAAATTGGCTCAAAAATTATTGATCTAAGTTTAAAAGGTGAACTGCAAGAATTATCAAAACAATTAAATGTTACGGCTTAATACTAAAATAATTCTCTAATTTAAAGTTTTTATAAAATGTAAGACAAAGTATAAATTGAACTATGACTAATCCTAATGAAATTAGTAACATCATTCGTCAACAAATAGAAGAGTATGGAAGTGATATTAAAATTGATAATATTGGAACTGTTCTGCAAGTAGGTGACGGAATTGCACGAGTATATGGTTTAGATGATGTAATGGCAGGAGAGTTATTAGAATTTGATGAGGGGACAATCGGTATTGCACTTAATCTAGAAAATGATAATGTGGGGGCTGTCCTTATGGGAGATGGACGAGAAATCCTCGAAGGAAGCACTGTAAAGGCAACTAGTAAAATTGCACAAATCTCAGTAGGGGATAATCTACTGGGAAGAGTCTTAAATCCTTTAGCTAATCCAATTGATGGTAAAGGTGAAACTGCCGGAACAGAAACTCGTCTGATTGAATCTATGGCACCTGGTATAATAAGTAGAAAGTCTGTTTGTGAACCTTTACAGACTGGTATTACAGCAATTGATGCCATGATTCCAATTGGTCGTGGACAACGTGAATTGATAATTGGAGATCGACAAACGGGTAAAACATCAATTGCTTTAGATACGATTATTAACCAAAAAGGCCAAGAGGTCATTTGTGTTTATGTAGCGATTGGTCAAAAAGCGTCTTCAGTAGCACAAGCTGTTACGACCTTACAAGAAAGGGATGCTTTAAACTATACTGTTATAGTAGCAGCCAATGCTGATCAGCCAGCAACTTTACAGTATATTGCTCCCTATACGGGAGCAGCTATTGCAGAATATTTTATGTACAATGGTAAACATACCTTAGTTGTTTATGATGACTTATCTAAACAAGCTTCCGCTTATCGACAAATGTCACTATTATTACGCCGACCACCTGGACGTGAAGCATATCCTGGAGATGTTTTTTATCTACATTCGCGTTTATTAGAAAGGGCAGCTAAGTTGAACGATGAGCTGGGTAGTGGAAGTATGACGGCTTTACCTATTATTGAAACACAGGCGGGTGATGTCTCTGCTTATATTCCTACAAATGTTATTTCTATTACAGATGGACAAATCTTTTTGTCTGGAGATTTATTCAACTCAGGACTTCGTCCCGCAATTAACGTAGGGATTTCTGTATCGAGAGTAGGTTCGGCAGCACAAATTAAAGCTATGAAACAGGTAGCTGGAAAACTAAAATTGGAATTGGCTCAGTTTGATGAGCTTGAAGCGTTTTCTCAGTTTGCCTCTGATTTAGACAAAGCGACGCAAGCTCAGTTGGCCCGGGGTCAGCGGCTGAGAGAGATTTTAAAACAAGCTCAAAATTCACCAATACCAGTAGCCGAACAAGTCGCTATTATTTATATAGGGACAAATGGGTTTTTAGATGACTTGGAGATATCAGAAATTGCTTCATTTATAAAAAGTCTTCGCGAGTATATTAGTAGTTCCAAACCTAAATATTTAGAACTTATAGACTCTTCAAAGCAATTTAGTTCAGAAGCTGAGACAATTTTGAAAGCTGCAATTGATGAAGTTAAACAAAATTTTAAAGCTTAATTATAATAATAAAATACTTTATTAAACAAAGTATTTTATTATTATAATTAAGCTTTAAAATAATCCTAATGTTATTGCCTTGTTTATTGGTAAACAAGCTCCAATTCCTAACCATATCGCAACAAATGTCCCTACTAGGAATATAGTTGAAGCAATTGGCCGTCTAAAAGGATTTTGAAATTTGTTAACGTTTTCAATAAATGGTACAGTTATTAGTCCCGCTGGTACAGCAGCCATTGCCAAAACCCCTAACAATTTATTAGGTAACACTCTCAATAGATTAAAAGTTGGAAAAAAATACCACTCTGGGAGAATTTCTAAAGGAGTTGCAAATGGATTTGCTTTTTCCCCTAAGGCTGATGGTTCCATAACAGCCAATCCAATAACAATTACAAATGTCCCTAATATACAAATTGGGAACATATAAAAGATATCATTAGGCCAAGCTGGTTCGCCATAATAGTTATGACCCATACCTTTAGCTAATTTTGCTCGTAATTTAGGATCTGTTAAATCCGGTTTTTTTAAAATTGACATAAAATCTCCTTTACCTTTTTTTATTATCTATAAATTATTGATGCCAAAATATAAAACTGTCCTTACTTTTATTTTATAAAGGACCTGAAATACCTTGCTTTCTAATCATTAAAAAATGTGTAATCATTAAAGCAGCAGCAATTAGAGGTAAAACAAAGGTATGTGCACTATAAAAACGAGTTAAAGTGTTTTGTCCTACGCTAACTCCGCCTCGTAATAATTGTACAATTGGAGGACCAATGATTGGAACAGCCTCAGGTACTCCCGTTACAATTTTACATGCCCAAAATCCTACCTGATCCCAAGGTAAAGAATAACCTGTTACACCAAAAGAAACTGTCGTAACAGCTAAAGTAACTCCTGTTACCCATGTCAACTCTCGTGGTTTTTTAAATCCACCGGTCAAATATACCCGAAATACATGAAGTATTAACATTAGCACCATCATACTTGCAGACCAACGGTGTATTGATCTAATTAACCAACCGAAGTTTACTTCAGTCATAATATACTCGACTGATGAAAAAGCTTCGCTTACACTAGGGCGATAATAAAATGTCATCGCAAATCCGGTAGCAACTTGTACTAGAAAACAAGTAAATACAATCCCTCCAAAACAATAAAAAATATTTACATGTGGAGGCACATACTTACTTGTTATATCATCAGCTATCGACTGAATTTCTAGTCTTTCTTCGAACCAATCGTAAACTTTACCCATAACTGAAGCTATTTAATATACTTAAAGTTTTGCTGTGTGTTACACAATTAAGCTATCTAAAAATTCTGAGATTGCCAGAAACCAGATTTGAACTGGTGACACGAGGATCTTCAATCCACTGCTCTACCAACTGAGCTATCCCGGCCTTATATTACTTCAATTGTATTCGATTGTAGCATAATGGGTACTCAGTTACAATAGTTATAATCTATAGACTAATTAAAGGTATTTATTTACAATACCTTTGATTAATCTATAAAGCTATAGATTAACCGTTTTGAAAAATTTTTTTAAAAGTTTTCCTTACTTTATAGCCAGAATCAACAGATTCTAAAGGATCTTTTCGTAAGCGATGACTTATACATAGCACTATAACTTTCTCTATATCTTCTAACGTAACTTCTGTTTTTCCTTGGAAAGAAGCATAAGCTTTTGCAGCTCGATTTATAACAATGTCACCCCGTAATCCATCGACGCGTAACTCACTACAGACTTTTGAAATTTTCACTCGGAAATGATAAGGAATTCTTACCTTATACAATAATTTTTGAGCATTAATAATTTTTTGTTTCAAAGATTCCTGTTGCTTTTTATATTTCCCTATCCAAGTGTAGGGATCTAAATCAAATAATGTTCTTTCCTCAACTATTTTAACGCGTAAATCTGGATCTTTTACAGTTTTTATTTCTGCATGTAACCCGAATCTATCTAATAATTGAGGACGTAATTCTCCTTCTTCAGGATTCCCTGATCCTACTAGAACAAACTGGGATGGGTGCTTTATCGATATTCCTTCCCTTTCAACAGTATTCCAACCAGAAGCGGCCGAATCTAATAAGACATCAACTAAGTGATCATCTAATAAGTTAACTTCATCAACATATAGAATCCCGCGATTTGCTTTTGCTAATAGACCTGGCTCAAATGCTTTAACCCCTTCAGTCAATGCCTTCTCAATATCAATTGTTCCACAAACTCTATCCTCAGTAGCACCTAGAGGTAAGTCAATCATAGGAATTTTAATAAACGCTGTTTCAACATTCTTAGAGGTTATCCTGGCCAATAAATTTGATTCTGTTGGATCAAGATTAAAAGGATCGTCTTTAATAACTTCAATTTTGGGTAATAAGTCTGCAATAGCTCTTATAGTAGTAGACTTTCCCGTCCCTCTATCACCCATAATCATGACACCGCCAATTTTTGGATCGATAACATTAAGTTCTAATGCAAGTTTCATTTCTTCCTGTCCTACAATTGCAGTAAAGGGGAAAATTGGGTTGTTTAACTTTTTTGTACTCTGTTTAGTCATCTATTTACTATGATCTAGTTCTTTATATCTTATCTTATATTGATCATTTTTCCCTTTTTAATATTAGGAATATAATGTTTTCCCTAATCGAAAAGCTAATAAAGCAGGAATTAATGCTAAAGTTAATGCTATTAAAATTTGTGTGTTTGTAAGCATAATAGTGTTTTTCATTGTTAAATTCTTAAACTACAGTATAATACGATTCGACTAAAACATACTATCTTTAATTATATTTAATTTTTTAAATCTATCCTAAAGTCAAATAATGAACTTGTCAATAAACTCTATTTTTCCTCTACTATACGCCACAGTTTTGTTTTTAATTCTTACTATTATTAGTTTCTACATTATTCAACAAATATCAAAAATCCAAGCAACTGAAAAAAGGATAATTAGATTGGAGAAAAAAATACAAAATGGTTCAGCAACATCGGATGATCATTATAAATTAGGACAGTTTTATCTTCGAAAAAAACTTTTTAATAAGGCTATCCTATCATTCAGAAAAGCGGTACAATCATGGGATAGAAATGATCAGATCGGTTTGGGGAGTTTATATAACACTCTAGGATTTACTTATTTCAGTTTAAAAGAATATCAATGTGCCATATATTATTATGAGATTGCTGTTAAAATTATTCCAGACTACATATTAGTTGTTAGAAATCTAGGATACACCTATGAGCAGCTAAAACTATATAGTCAGGCGTACAAATGCTACAATAAAATGTTATCTCGAAATAAAGACGAGCAAC